AATTTTCTTCCAATATACAATATACTAAATCAACTAATTATATATAGTATTGTATAGGATGATCCTATAAGGACGATAATATAATTTATATTATCAGGTATTTATATAATAAGTTATATACTACAAAAATTTCTAATTTTATTAGTTAATACTTTTATAATAATAATTATATAGAATATTCTTAGTAGTAGAGCCTATTCAATTTTTTACTAATTTATTGATGCAATCTACAAGACCTTTTCTTTGAAAATAGAGCTTATCGATCCTGGCCGGAAAGTAAAAATATTCTTTTTCTAATACGGTCCTATTTTTTTTTTATTATGAACAACTTTCTACTTGATTTTCTAGCACTCGGTGCTGTTCTTTCTGGAATTCTGGTTATTACATCAAAAAATCCAGTTATTTCTGTACTATTCCTAATCTCTGTATTTGTTAATGTAGCAGGTTATCTTGTACTACTAGGTGTTGGATTTATTGGTATCTCTTATCTAATTGTTTATATTGGAGCAGTAACAGTACTTTTCCTGTTCGTTATTATGATGCTGAATCTTCAACTTACTGAACTTAGTGCTGTTGGTAATGAATATACTAAAAATCTACCTCTAGCAACTATTATTGGTAGTCTACTTCTATTTGAACTAGTATCTGTTGTACCTTCTTTTGATGGTTTCTATCAACTTAATAGTACTACAACTATTTTTAAATTTCTAGGTGTTGGTATTCTTAACTGGTTTAATTCTCTTTCTCTAGGAGTTGGAAATACTTTTGCTTTTGCAGAAGTTAACCAAACATTCAATACTTTTGCTGCGGATACACAATTTGCTAATTTCCTACAAATTCAAAGTATCGGTCAAGTGCTTTATACTAATGGAGCTCTTTGGCTAATCGTATCTAGTCTTATTCTACTTCTTGCTATGGTAGGACCTATTACTCTATCTATGAATAAGAAAGATTCATCCCCCGCGAACCAGGTCAATACAGTAAATCGTCTAGTAAAGTAACAGGGAAACTATTTTACTCTATTAGTAGCCTCTACCTAGAGATCATTATCGACGACATAACCGAAACTTTTTGCAGATAAAAATACTGCGCTTAATACTAAATAAAAATATAGAGATGGTACTAGGTATTTCTGTTTATCAGGGGACTATTTATCTTTGTATGACTATTGTAGAAAATAGTGTTACATGTGACTGCTAACACTGAAGCAAGTAAAGCTTTTTTGCTTATTGCTGGCCACATACCACAAAAACCTAAAAACCGTAAAGCTGGTTGTTATCAGATTCATGATAATATCGAAAATGTATTTGGATCAGGGTATATTCGACAAAGTATTATTCTAGGGAATCCTGTACGGCGGTTTTCAACAACTAGTAGTTATGTCACATGACTGCGTAACTCTTTTTTTTATATTGTACCGATATTTCTATATTTATAACTATTATAGAACGGCTCTTTTCTTTGTTCTTCAACCATCAGTCAATATTAGTCTAATTGCTACTCCATTCCTTCTGATAATAATAAACATACTATTAGTGAAGAAAATTTTTGGTGAAACTATATATTTACCGAGATAATCTTTCAGAGAATCCTTTTGAACTATTTCATATTCTACCTAATATAGATTATTTCTCTATAATTGATGGAAAGAGTAAGCTATGGGCTCGAGATATTATTCGAGAAGGGTATCGAAAAAGAGCTCTACAACAGCACTCGATACTAATAAATCATGTCTAATGAATCCAGAATAAATTAAATTGCAGATCTAGTTAATAAACTACAACAAAAACAAAAGGAGGTAAACAAATTATGGTTATTAATCTAAAAACTAATGAATAAGTTATTTATCCTTCTATCCGTGCACGAGCGTCCGTCGTCAAACTTCTATTAAACATGGTGTTATCATTAACTCTATGTATAAAATTATAGTTCTTTAAAGGAATAATATACTATACTTTTACCCTTTTCCCACAAGAATAAATGAAAATAAATATAGGGCGGTAAACTACAAATAAGGAGCTATTGCTATTCTATTCCTATTTATTGTTATGATGGTTCATCTACAACTAACAGAGCTAAGTGCAGTAGGTACATAATATACAAAAAATATTACACTAGGTACGGTATTCTATTCCTATTTGAACTAGTCTCAATAGTACCGGAACATTTAATATTAGTACCGTTACAAATTTTCTACCGAACTAGGTATCCTTAATTGGTTTAATTCTATATTCCTAGGTATTGAATATTGAATCAGCACAATGTCTACAAGTGTATATTATACATTTAATACAGTAGACACACAATTAGCTATCTTCCTACGGTATTGGTTATAGTATTTATACTACTGGAGCACTATGGCTAATAGTTGCAAGTGTTACTCTTCTTCTTGCGGATCCATTACTCTCTATATGAATAAAAACTACTACCCTTTAAAATGTAATTTATATAGAAATTTAGAACTGTTTGTAAATAAAAGAAAGATATTTTTTTTAATAAAGGATTCAATATCAAAAATAAATGAGAATATTTCGTACTGTTTATACAAATAGTATATATAGTAAGAGTCGAGTACAGATGGCTTCTGTTGGGGAACTGCAAATTCTACCATCCAGGGTTCAATTCCCTCTTGACTCTGTTACGCAAATATATAAGTATATCTATTTATTTTATTTTACTAAACTAACATTTACTTACTTATTCCTTAATATATTTTCATATGTATACAATGCTACTAAAAAAGGTATAAAAAAATTTTAAGCATAAAAAAGAAGATATAAGAATATCGTATAATGGTAATACAATGATCTCCAAAGTCATTTATGTTGGTTCGATTCCAGCTGTTCTTGTAGTTATAAAATACTATATTATCACAACATAGTGATAGTATAGTATTTCTTTATTGAATTGTATAGGTACTGAAAACATCTTTTATAAAGATATTCAGCTTTTGTTCACCAGCTAGTATTTACCTTCTATTATATATACATTGTATATTTATTATTGGCATACTGGCGTAACACATCATTGTTATTTACTATGCTTGCTGCTGCTAAATACATCGGATCAGGTGTAGCTGCTCTAGGTCTAATCGGAGCCGGAATCGGAGTTGGAATCGTATTCGCTGCTCTAATCCAAGGAGTTTCACGAAACCCTAGCCTACGAGGTCAACTATTTACTTACGCGATCCTAGGATTCGCTCTATCAGAGGCTACTGGACTATTTGCTCTAATGGTATCATTCCTTCTACTTTACTCATAATTGAGTAATTAACTCATGGGAGAAAATTTTTCCCCTTTACCAGTCACTAACAATTTCTTTTTTACTCTTTAATCATGTTAAAATTTATACTATTCTACTTTCTAAGCGAGAAGTATGGCTTAACCCTATTTAACGAGAGGTTAAAAAAGGAATTATTAATAATAGTAAACCGCTCCAATAGATATACCGTTGTTACTGAAGAACTACTATAAATTTGGTAAAAATAGAAAAACAATTGAACTAGGAATACCAGTACCTAACTCGTAAAATGTAATACCCTGAAAATAGTACAAATAAATTTTCTGGTTGTTACTATATTTTGTCACTAAGTAATGCATAACTAGGTACTTATGTTGGATACTCTATTCATCTAGGAAAACTAGGGAAAGATCAAGCTAAAGGACTAAAAAGTTTATTATACTGGTAATATAGCTCAAACTGTAGCATCTAATGCATTAGTACGAGTTTATATTCTGACCGCTGCCAAGTAATATTCCTATAGCACTATTTGTTAAAATCCTAGAATGCCGTATATCTCTATTCTACCTACTTAAACCAACTATCTATCTATATTTTATTGCCGGTATAGTAATCCTGATATGGATAATACTAAACACATTGAAAAAGTCGTAAAAAAAAGAAAATATTTACATTTATTGGTTTAAGGATAACACTTACTATCACCTACATTATATTACTAATGTTTCTGCTCTTAGTCATCTAATGGATAAAGGACTTACGTGGGCAGCTACTATCATTGATCCAGGAGGTTTTTATCCTCTCTAAAACTATCCTTGATAATGCTATTCCACTTTACCTATCTGAGACTCAACTAGTAGGATTTATTCGATGATAGAGGCTACAGCCTAGTATTATATACTCTTTCTGTCTGTAAGTAACAGATGTAACCACAAATATTAAGAGTTATTTCAAGTCTGCAGCGCTAAATATATTGGTTGTGATATTGGCTCTATTTCAATTAATATAATTAAACCACTTAAGGATAAGTGTCTATTTAACTATATTGATGTAGTAGAATATATGAAACATCCACAAGCACTACCATTTGAGCACCTTAAAGTAAAGTAATAAAATTACTTTACTTACGCTATCCTATGATTTACCCGGTCTATTCGCGGTATCATTCCTTCTACTTTACTCATAATTATTGAAATACTTAACATTAATTTAACCTATTCGGGGGCTTATCCTTTCCATAAACTCCCAGATAAAATGAATTAGCTAAGGTATATTAACTTAATTTATAGTATTTAAGCTAATTAACTAAGTATTTTAATATACCTTAACCCTAATTTATACAGTATATATTAGTTGTATAGGTATATGTATAAATAAAATGTGAGTGTGTTGAAATTGGTAGCCAAGTCGACCTTAGGAGTCGGTAGTCTTAGACTGTGTAGGTTCAAGTCCTATCACTCACAATATATATTAATTTAGATAGAGGAGGTAATAAGCTTAGTATTAGTATTAATATAAAATTTATGTGTATCAGTTGAATAAGAATATTAAAAATAATATATGTATTATATTATAAAGTATACACTTCTTATTTAAAGATTATTTACAGATGTCTTAGAATAAAAGAGCATACTTAGCTAAATTGGTAAAGCGCCTAACTTCGGATTAGGAGATTTAGGGGTTCGAGCCCTCTAGTGTGCTATACAATAAAAAAGAAATTTTTCATTTACTAGAAATAGTATAAGTTTTAGTAGTATGGTTATACTAATTACCAGGGCGTCAGTAATAAAAAATAAGGAACAATACTAATAATAAATCGTTAATAGTGGTTTAATAATATATAGATAATATTATTAAAATTGTATCTGATCTGTAATATAGAAATGAATACTTATATTAAATCTAGATTTAATTTTATAATGAAAGCTGGGAGAGGGACTCGAACCCATCGATTTACCAGTATGAATGGTATGGTTTAACCAGTTAGCCTATTCCAGCTATTAAATAAAGGGGACTAATTATAAATAGGCCAAATTTTGTTCAATACATTTACTTCTAGTTTATAAAAAATACTAAACTAGAGCATTGTATTATATTAAATAAAACGATAATAGACTATACCAAAGTAATTAAAAAGTAAGATATTTTACTAGTTATTTACTAAATAGTGAATTATATTAGGAGACAATTTACATTTTAAAAATATTTATAATAGTTAGGTCTAGTGGCTTTTTAATATACAATTTATTAGCACAAATTTAATATAGTATTAAATTTTCCAACAACTATTTTTTCCTTACTTTCTCTAATTTTTCTCTATCCTAGATGGAAATTTTTCTAATATTAATAATCTTGGACCTTACTACTTTATGCAAGTATAACTAATATAATATAGTCCTACCTATACAAAGCTTATTATAAAAAGGTAAAGTGATGATAAGAAATGAAAAGGGTAAAACTCCGGACTTGAACCGGAATAAACACAACTCCACAGGTTGGCGCTTTACCAATTAAGCTAGTATTACCTTAAGATACTTATTATAGTATTCCTATAGTATATACAAATATCTCTTTATGATAACTGAAAAAGAACCTAAAATATTTATCGGAATAATAATAGATATCATTACCCATATTTAAGAAAATAAATAGAAGTGGAAGGAAGAAATTGACTAAGGAGTATCATTATAATTAAAAATATATAGAATAAGATAGAAAAACTAAATAAAGTAAAATATATTCTGTTTTTTAGATGATTATGATTCAAGCTTTTTATTTATTTATTGAAGAGGGAAAAAAGAATATATTATTCATACTAAATATCATAGATGGAATATAAATAAAAAATAGTATAGATCTTCTAGTATGTAATGTGTATAGAGATACATAATATCTTGAGATGCACACGCCACAGATGTTGTGATCGTGATCTTTATTACAATAATAGTAATATTATTATACAGATAAGAAGAGCGACTATAATTATTTCCTTTGGTTGATGAATAATTGTAAATAATATACTGAATTGTAAATGAGATCTGAATAAAAGGAAGTGAGTGTACACGGGAAGTAGTGATTTGAATTAAAGTAGCGTTATTTACTGCAACAATACTTATTATAAAATTGGTACTAATTTGGATAGTAGAAACAATAATAAATGCAAATGGTATCTTCGTGTAAGGAAAATCTTTAAGTAGTTGTTTCGTAATAGACCAACGATAAAGCGAAAGTACAACGGCTGAGATAAATAAAGATGCTTTTTTTTTTGAAAGTTTAGATAGCAACGTTATAATATAGATATTTATGAATAATGTGATTTTTCCATTGTAGACTTTTTGCACTACATTATTATAAAATTTTGTTGCGATATCAGGATAAATATCATAATAAATATAAATAAGCGTACTACATGCTAGGATAATTACAAATATAAATATAAGAATTACTTTGGTGTAAAGTATTCTGCAGTTACTGAAGAAACTAGGTTAGATTTAACTAGTTTTGATGTATAAGTATTGTTGAAGTAGTCTAGCGAGAATAGAGTAAAACCAAAGGATACAAATTAACAAGCCACTGTAATTATGATATAAACAAGTAGATTAAAACTACTGAAATAAAAATTATCAGACATATTACTAATAATATCCATACCTGTGTCATTAAAAAGTCGACCATCTGCTGACGATGATATCCTATTTAACGATAGATAGACTCTATAAAATTCAGTTTACTCTCTCCTTCTTCAAGAGGAGAAGGAATAAAATGATTGTGTTTGTTAACATCCTCATGCTTAGGATTAAAAGGCTTTAGAATATAATAGCGATGTCCTATAGTATAAATAAAAACTCCTGTTGCGTCCTGCAATGTTCTAACGGATCCTGGTGTAACTTTGTAAACCTCAACAATTGTTTTAACTGTTGATGATGCTTCCACAATGGCTCAAATAGCTGTATCCGTAGCAACGGATACTGTTTTGACAGTATACTCAACCATACCATTGTCATTATGTTATAGATAAATAGGACGGTATTAGGAGTATCTGTAGAAATAGTAGCAGCAGCTGTAGAAGTATTAGCATAATTAGTAATTGTTTCTTCTGCACGGACCGGGAATAAGGAAAATATTAATTAGCATTGATAGTGATAATACAACAAATAAATGAAGAAGAGGTGACATAAAGAGCTTTAGCATTGTAGCATAAATTTTCCTTCGAATTGAAGTAATAAATTCTAGACTGGACTTTCGGTGCCTAATAAAACGTAAATTACAATACAACTACTAAACACTATATATAAAAAATAGAAATTGTTAACGTATCAGGATAAATAAATAGAAGGGGAAGCATAGAGCTTACTATAATTTAACTTGAACGGTTGTGACTGTATCATTGGAACTACTATTAATATATGGAATACACACCATTGCTACTAGTAGCACTAGAATTAGTGGTGCATTGATTAGTGCTGCATTAAGTAGTACAGGGCTTAGTAGAATCATAATTAGAGTTACTAGAGCAATAGCTAGATATAGAGCATAACTAGTTAGGTTACCTGTATCTAGTTTAGCAATATCTTTACTTCCAGATGTTAGTCCTGTTGCTAGACCATAAGGACCTACTAGTTCAATAATACCACGATCTAGTACTTTACTAATAACATATCCTAGTTGAAGTCCACCATAAATAATGTAATGGTTATAAATAACATCAACATAGTATTTACCGTTAAAGAATCGGTAAAGTTTTTGTCCTAGAGTACTGTTTGTTAGATCAATAGTAAATACGGGTAGCATATGGTATAGATATAGAGCTAGTCCAGCACCAAGTAGTGTTCCAATAGCAGGAAGTAGTTTAATAATTTGAGGTAGACCAAATTCTGCTTCAATTAGGGTAATGTGAGATGGATGTGTAAATAGACTAGGTGATAGGAAGTCGGAACCCATACCAACAAATAGATCTCGTGCAACATATCCAAAGAAGATAGCAAGTAGTGATAGAATAATTAGAGGGATCATAACGATTGTAGGTGCATCATGTGTATGTAGATATACTGATTTACTTGCATTAGGATATGTTAGGAATGTTAGACTAATAAGGCGTAGACTATAAAAAGCAGTTAGGCAAGCACTTAGAGTACCAAGCCAGTAAGCAACTTGTCCAGAGAATTCATATTGTCCATAAGCAACTTCTAGAATAAGATCTTTACTATAGAATCCTGTTAGCCAAGGTAGAGCTATTAGACTAAGACTACCAATTAGAATAGCAGTGTATGTGAAAGGTAGGAACCCAATTAGACCTCCTAGTCGTCGTTGATCTTGTTGATCATATGTAGCATGTAGTACAGCTCCAGCTGCTAGGAATAGTAGAGCTTTAAAGAAAGCATGATTTACAAGGTGGAATAGTGCAACATTGTATTGACTTAGACCACAAGCCATAAATAGATAACCCATTTGTGAACAAGTACTATAAGCAATAACTCGTTTAAGATCATTTTGTAGTAGACCTGTTGATGCAGCAAAGAATGCTGTTAGAGCACCAACCCAAGTAATAACAATAAGTGTTGTAGGTCCATATTCAATAACAGGTGAAGATCGTAGAAGAAGATATACTCCCGCTGTAACTAGTGTAGCAGCATGAATTAGAGCACTAACTGGTGTAGGTCCTTCCATAGCTAATAAATTATTATCTTAAATGTATTTAGCATTTAATTCTAGATATCACTATCTAGTTTAGACTATGTCATCATCTATTCTTAATAATCACTTACTAAATAATAGATGTTGGGCGCTCGTGTCCGGATTATTGTTGACGTAACTCACCGATTAGTCGTTGAACTTTCCTTGATCTATATTAAAAAATATACGTCGACCAAGGCTTAGCTGCAAATTGTCTTATTAATTTATATCACCCATATTAACAAGAGATCCTTGCAATTCACCCAATATTTTTTCATAATACTCACGTATTACGCAGACGCTTATCCTTATTTCTAAAGAAGGGAAATTTATCTACTTATTTTCAATTAGATATTTCTTATTTTTAATAATATACTGACCATTTTGTAGTTTACTAAATTCCTCAAAAGGAATTAGGATTCGAGGTCCTGCTCGCATACGACGTACACGTGATAGTGCAATAACACTATCAATACCTAGTTCACTAAGACGATTTTGTAGAAGATTGAGCTCTTCAGATGTGCAATGATAAGGTAGGTGAAGGGCTAGTCCCGATTTCCACCAATCAACTCGAGCATTAAATCGGGATGAAAAGATATAATTATAATGAACTCCTGTTACTCCATAGTCTAGAATGTAACCACTAGACATAATGCTAGAGAAATTTCATTAAATTCACTAAACATTTCCTTTGTAAATACACGTGACCCTGATCCTTCAGGAAAGAATAGAAGATGTAGTTTATAAAAACTAGCGTGTTGAAAGGATCATTCGGATACTAGTTGTATTATCACGAGTATCAATGTTCTCTTGACGATCCCGCGGTCCTAGGAGTGAAAGAATGTAGTCAAACCAACTAGAATCGTGTTTTTCATTTGTTTGATATACTAGTCGAGACATTGTATTGTCTTTATGTGTTCGACTTAGTAGATTTCCACTAACCATTAGTCCAATTAGGAAAGAATAGAGAAAGTCATCGATAGAACGATTACGTCGTTTGGCCATAGATTTAGGAGGTTCATCTTTAGTTACAAAATTAGAAAATAGAAGAATTGATTTATAAGTAGATAGGTGATTAGAAATAAAGTGGAAGGATCTGGTAGCCATGTATGTAGTCCTAGTTGAGCACTTTTACCCATAGCAGCTAGTAGTAGTAGTAGACCAATAATTGTAATGATAGTTTCATTAATAAAAGGAGCAATACTAAATACAGTACTATAATCAAGATTACCAAATACGAAGAAGATAGCAAAGAATCCAATTGATAGGAACATATCACCTACTCGGTTTACTACAAGAGCTTTAATAGCACTTTTATTTGCTTGAATTCGTGTAAACCAGAAATTAATTAGTAGATATGAAGAAATACCAATTCCTTCCCAACCTACAAACATAATTAGGTAGTTATCTCCTGTAACTAGTACTAGCATAAAGAAAGTAAACATACTTAGATATGCAAAGAATCGTTGGTTATGTGGATCTGCACTCATATAATCTACAGAAAAAATATGAACAAGACTAGAAACAACTAGAACAGGTAGAAGCATTGATACTGTTAGGCTATCAAACATGAATCCCCAAGAAACGTCCATTAGTTCAGAATCAATCCAACTAATCAGATTAATAGATACAGAACTATTACATAGCCCTACTTCGTAAAAGGCTACAATAGCAAGGATAGCTGAAGTAATTAGACAAGAACACGTAATAATATGTGCTCCTGTTACTCCAATTTTACGTCCTAGTAGACCTGTAACAGCAGATCCAAACATTGGTAGTAGTAGAAGTGATAGATACATTATTGTCGTAGACTAATATTTCCTCGTAGTCGGTAGTAAGCAACTAGAATACCTAGACCAATTGCTGATTCAGCACCAGCAATTGCAATAATATAAATACTATATGTTTGACCAAGAATGTCATCAAAACTGTAAGAACTTACTAGCACTAGAAGTGTTACAGCTAGTAGCATTACTTCAATTGAAATTAGCATAAGAATAATATTCTTTCGGTTAAGAACAAATCCTAGAATACCAATTAGAAATAGAATTACTGAAAGATTCATTTCATATAGTGCCATATATATGGCTTCCTAAAGGACCTTTAAACTATAACTATCTATTATAATTTGTGTCACGCATAAAAATAAATGCAAAAATAGAGAGAAAACATTATACTATAATCTTCTAAAGATTAAAATGAGTATAAGCATTGATGTAAATAAATAAATTAGGATAAAACCTTCACTTTTTATATAAACTTGTATATTTTCTACAAAATAAAAATAGTAAAAAAAGGAAATACAGGGATACAATACAAAATACGAGAATCACCCGATTCGAACGGGCATCATCTAAACTGACAATTTAGGACATTAACCAATTATGCTAGATTCCCATAAATAATTCTAAAATAATCCAATTTTACTTTATTCTATATTATTTATTCATATAGACATGTACAATGAATTTAATTTGGCTTATAAAATATTAGGCCTATAAAATTTTATCCCTAAATTTAAGCCTATTATTTATAAATAGATTAAAATATATAATTTATAAGGCTCTAGAGTTGAATTTATTATAGTTTAGAAATTTTTATTTTATAGATGTATTTTTTTAATAAAAGGGGATAATTGAATAGTATCCATCAGCCACAAGTTCCCTTACGGCTACCTTGCTATAACTTAGCGTTAGGAGTTCTAAGCTATTCCATGTGTTCGTTATAGAAACTTTAAACTAAAATATTATTTAAACTAAATAATCTATATTAGTACAAATAAATAAAAATATATATATATAAATAATGTTACTTATATACAACTACGGAGTAGTAACTAGATAGTAATAATATAGAAGAGGAAAGAATAAAAATAAACACTAGTTCATAGCTTGATAAACGACCAACACTTGATAGACGGTTAGTATCTCCCAAATGTAAAGGTTCACCGTTGCGTACTTATCAACGATTACTCGGAATTCCTGATTCACGTAGTCGAATTTCAGACTACGATCCTAGTATCACCATATTTTACTGGTTAGCTCCATCTTACGATATTGCATCAGTTTGTTAGGTTCAAGTAGCACGTCTGTAGCCCATACTCCATAAGGGTCATGAAGGCTTGTCGTATTCCCAAAATGCTTCTTATTGAATGCAAATAAAAAGAGCAGTATAATAACTGATAAATACTTTTTATAGGGATTGCGTTCGTTGGCGGACTCAACCTGACATCTTACGACACGAACTGCCGACAGCCATGCAACGCCTGTGATCTTACAAACAAAGTTATGTAAGCCATTCAAGGAGAGGTAAGGTTCTACGCGGATTATCGTATTAAACAACATGCTCCACTCCGGGTCTTTAGGATGGTCTAATCTTTTTGCTTTCGGTCCTGGGACTGTACTTACAAGGTGTTACACATACAGCGGTTTGCTGCTTATCTGACTAAATACACTATAAAATAGTTAAGCCAAATAAGAAATGTAAATAGTTTACGGTCTGGACTACACAGGTATCTAATCTGTTTTGCTCCCCAGACTTTCATCCCTCAGCGTCAATCTTTAGCTGGATAGCTGCTTTCGCCTTTAATGTTCCGCTAGATATCAACGGATATCATCCCTCCTCCTAGCATTCCACTATCCTCTATTAGATTCTAGTTTCTTTATTATAAACCGCCTACGGATCCTTAATACCTATTAATTTATTAAACGTTTGCCCAGTTCGTATAACCGCGTCTGCTGGCACGAGACTTAGATTGGACTATTAGTAAGGTAACGTCATTATCCTCCCTTACGACACTCTTTCGAGTTCTGGTTAGCTGGGTCACTCTTTCGAGCATTGCCCAAGATCCTCCTCTGCAGCATGTCTTAAAGACACCATCGGTTATTCTCAAACCAATTGCGGGAATTGAAGCTTTCGCTATTTCCTATCCGTCATAGGCTTGGAGCGCCTTTACCACTCCAACTACCTGCTAAATATTAAGCCAATCTCTAGTCGGAAAATTTCCTTAATTAATTAGATGTTTCTATCATCTACTAAAGGTATGTACTTATTTTTCCTCGCCTGTACGCCATGGTATTTATAAATACCATACGACTTGCATGAGTAAAACTACCAGATAACGTTCTAACTTTGCCACGATTAAACAATTACTAAGCGTTTACTATTCTATTTTCTAATTTAAAACGCCTCTCATAATAATTAATAATATTTCTAAAAATTCTTTTCTTTATTAATTACTATTTATTGGATACACTTTATCTGTGATCATTCTTATCTATACCTTTATAAATATGTAAAAAATACTACTAACTTATAGATTTCTATTTTATTTATTCTTTTTTTACCCATTTTCTATAAAAAAGAACACTTTAAGAAACTTATATAGTAATTTTTGATGATATATATCTTCATTTTTAACACTAATTTAGTATTTAGACTAGAAGGTATTTATTTATACACCACATATACTACACAATATGGGTTTACATCTAGTAAACGTAATATTCTTCATATTTTTATAATATATAAGTTAATAATAATTATACAACAAAAGTTGAAAAAATTTTTATAACTGCATTAAATTATTTTAAAAAAGGGGGATAACATAATAAATTACAATTATACAACACGGTGAAACGATGATGTTTCCTCAGTTAGAGCAATATCCATTAGTGTATTTTCGATAATACCAATTGCTGGTACAACGACTAGGAACCAAGCAAAGTAGTAAGCAGTAGCTGCAGCACCGATTTCAACATATGGACTTTCAACATGTTGACTACCGATAAACATTAGAATAAAGAAACAAGCAACGAATGTCCAAAATGAGAATCGCATTAGTGGTCGGAATTGACTACCTCGAATTCGTGAAGTATCTAGAATAGGCATTCCTAGAAGAATTAGAAGTGACATAAACATAGCAAGTACCCCAATAAGTTTTGAAGGAATTGATCGTAGAATTGCATAGAACGGTAGTAGGTACCACTCTGGAACAATTGATGCTGGTGTTTGCATTGGGTTAGCAGGAATATAGTTATCTGAGTGTCCCATAGCATTAGGCATGTAAAATACAAATAGAGATAGAGCTAGTAGGAATACAAAGATTGTAACTAGATCTTTGAATGTAAAGTAAGGATGGAATGGTAGTCGATCTGTATTACCTGAAACTCCTAGTGGGTTACTACTTCCGTGCTCGTGTAGAGCTAGTAGGTGCATAGCAGCTAGAGCTGCTAGTACAAATGGTAGAAGATAGTGTAGTGAGAAGAATCGGTTAAGTGTTGCATTATTAACTGAGAATCCTCCCCAAACAAATTCAACAAAATCTTGTCCAATCCATGGAATAGCACTTAGAAGGTTAGTAATTACAGTTGCACCCCATAGACTCATTTGTCCATATGGCAGAACATACAACATCTCTAGCTATTTACTATTCTATATCACAGTAAATAGTAGCTGTACCTAATTAATAAATAATCATATTACTATTATTTATATCATTTTAGGCCTTGAAAAGTAAAATTACTTTAGATGTCCGACTGTACATTAAGCACCATTTCAGGTACCCACAAGTGACCCAGTCTGTAGCGATCGTGTATACAACCGACGGTCTTGAAAGGTGATAACTTTCGTTGACCGTTTTCACTCGCATTGCCAGAGATAAAATTATCTCCAATACCCCTGTCGAGGTATTCTATTATTATTAACCCTATTCTCTATACAGATTTTAAAGGGGAAAACAATAGGACTATAAATGTGTTTTATATAAAACTTTACAGTATATCAATATAATTAATTAATTATTCAATGATCTATTTTATTACTTTAACAATATAGTTCTTTTTAACAATCCCATTTCCGTTTAGAGCACGTCGAATTGTCTTTTCATTACATGAAATAGCAATACTTGCTTCTTTAATACTTACAAAATTCATAATGTTAGTACCATCTAGATTTATAATAGTAACGGGTTGTACATTTACAGCGCATTTCATTCGAGTTTCGCTGGACATACTTTTACGAAGTAGAGCTGATTTACGAATAAGTTCACGTGTCTCTTCAGAAAGGGTTTTTCCTTTGTTAATATTTGCAACTTGTTGTCGTCGTTCTTCCGAATAATTTTCACGCATTTTTGCTAGAGATTCTTCAGAATGTTTCCACCCTAGGCTATTACTAGCTAGTGGTGCAATATTATATTCTGGTTTTAGAGTCTCTAGATAATAATCCTCTCGATTAAGAAGTAGTGTACTATCTATTTTATCCTTTTGAGGTACAATTTCTAGTACTAGAAACGCAAATTCAGATAGCCCATATTTATTTACAGCATTAGCAACGCGTTTATTTCCTGTAAAAGAAAATAGATGTTTATGGAAACGCATATAAAGATTCCCTGTAACAGCACTTCCTACATAATATTTCTCTGTAATTAGGTTAACAATCATATAAATACCCGAAAAAGGTTTAAGAGCTTGATAAGCTATTTTCTTAGTCTCTGAATTTGTAAGATTTTCAAATAGAAGAACAGGTTTAATATTATGTTTATCAAGAATCGGTTTTAGGCGTGTACTCGGTGTTATAAGAGTAGGAATAGAAAGATATTGAATAATAGTTATGTCGATATTATAAAAACACATATATTTTTGGCCATTAAAACCAAGAAAAGCAATTGCCATCATTAGAACTAGAATAATTACTCCAATTGACCATAGCAGTGTTCGTGGTGATTTATATGATCCGTAGTATAGTCCTCGTCCAATATGAAGGTATACAAAGATGAAGAAGAAGGAAGCTGTGTTAGCATGTAGATATCGGATTAGCCATCCGTAGTTAACATCTCGCATAATATGCTCAACACTAATAAATGCTAGATCAACTGAAGGTGTATAATGCATAGCTAGAAATACTCCAGTAAGAATTTGAATAATTAGACAAACACCCAGTAGTGATCCAAAGTTCCACATATAAGAAATGTTTGAAGGCTGGGGACTATCAATTAGGTAACTATTTGCTAGACCTAGAATAGGATGTGTTTTAAGTAGTCGCATTAACTATTTCTCTTTTTTCTAGCCCTTCATTTAATATAGTTATAAAATGTAATTCTTTATATTATGATAAGGCTTTATCTATTCATATTCCTCCTATTTTTTTGCTGAATTTAATTCTCTATTTTTTATTTTTATTTTAATATTTCCTAGATTTAGAATAGATAAAGAAGTAAAACACTTCTATAATATTTCATGAATTTGTATTCATGTTGTTCTGTAAATATACGCTACTCTATGGTATATTACTATTTCTATCTTCTTTTTTCTTTTTTCTATATTTTTTTTTATTCTATTATCTCAACTCCTATATTAATCAAGAAATAAAGGAGAAGATAATTTCTTTTATTTACTATTTTGTCCTAGAGGAATTGAACCTCTATAATGTCTTTATCGGAAACACATTCTAACCGTTGAATTAAGGACAATTTTAGTTATTTTTGCTATTCTTATATAATAATAGCATATAGCACTATTATAATTCTATAGCTAAATAAAAAATAACTACCTATTTAATAAAAAGAAAAGGGGATATATAATTATCTATATTAACTTCCCCACCAATATACTGAAATGAATAGGAATAGCCAAACAACATCAACAAAATGCCAATATAGAATTGATGCTTCGAATCCTAGGTGGTGGTGATCTGTTAGATGATAACTAAGCATTCGAAAGAATGCTACAGCAATGAATAGTGTTCCGATAATAACGTGTACACCATGGAATCCTGTTGAGAAGAAGAATGTTGATCCAAATACACCATCTGCGATAGTGAATCCAGCATTTAGATATTCAATTCCTTGACAGATTGTAAATAGAACAGCAAAGATTAGTGTCATTAGTGTTCCTAGGATAGCTCCTCGTCGGTTACCTTCAATTACAGAGTGGTGTGCGTATGTGACTGTAGCACCTGATGATAGTAGTAGGATAGTATTAAGTAGTGGTAGTTCGAAAGGATTAATAGTAGCAATACCAACTGGGGGCCATTGAGCTCCTAGTTCTACTGTTGGTGATAGACTTGAGTGGAAGAATGCCCAGAATACAGAGATAAAAAAGAATACCTCTGAGATAATAAATAGAGCAACTCCCATAGTAATTCCTTTCTGTACTAGAATTGTGTGGTCTCCAAGAAATGTTCCTTCTGCTACTACATCTCGGAACCATAGAGCCATAGCAGCAACTGTAGTTGCTAGCCCGATTCCAACTAGTAGAGCTCCTGAACCTCCGAGAGGGTTAGCGTAACCATTGAAGTACATTACTGCAGCTGAAGTTAGGATTAGAAGTGCAAATGATGTTAGTAGTGGCCATGGACTAGGTGTAACTAGATGGAATGGCTGAAATTGAAATTGTGTTCGAGATAGTTGTGTGTTCATTGTTAATTTGTATATATTATAAAAAGGATGTTAATTTTGTTGTTTTATTATAGAAAATTTTCTCTTTAGAAAAGTTATTAATAATAATGAAATATATTAAAACTATAAGTAAAATAGTAATATTAATATATCTAGATAAAAAAGTTTTTTCACATATCAATAGTATACCTTTAAATTACTGTATACTATATAAAGAATATATAGTATATTTACATCCTTTTATAAGTGCTAGGTAATATAATAAATTCAGTAATCTAATAAAAACTTCCTAACTATAAATTTATAGTTACTATTATTTTTAATATCATGTTACAGATTTAATAAAAATTTTCTAATGTAGTACTATTATTACCTACTACATAGAAAATAAATTATTCTATTAATATCTCTGTAAACACAGAAACCTAAAAAACTAAAAAGACTATACTATCTATTTTATAAAAAACTATATAAATGAAATAAGATGTTTAAAGCTAAATGGTTCAGAAATAAATTAGTATTTTTTCATTTTTATATGTGTGTGCGTATAAATCTTCGATTTATAAAGCACTAGGAAATTTGCTATAAAAAGCTGGTATTTCTCTATTATATTCTTAGATAATAAGAACTTGATTGCTTAATAAGGCAAGAAAAAGAAAAATAAGGAAACATACTATTTCCCATTTTTTATTACGCTTACCTATTCCTATACAAGTATAAATATATAGGAGATATATATATATGTCATAGTAGAACTTCATTTTAGGGACTCTTATTTACGATTAAATTAAATTAATATAACGAAAAGTAAATTATTACAAAAGTAACCACAATATATACCGTAAATAAAAAGGAAATTTAAAGGACGTGTGACAGAGTGGTTTAATGTACCTGGCTTGAGTCTAGGAGTTTTCACCCGAGAACCGGGAGTTCGAATCTCCCCGCGTCCGAACTTATAGAAAAAGGTATTTTTTATAAAAGATACAAAAATGGATTGAATATTTATTAGAAGAAGAATCAAATTGCAGATGTGAGATTCGAACTCACCACGGCATATAACCAATGCTTTTACAGAGCACCGCCCCAACCAATAGAGCATATCTGCATTTTTGTTATCCCCTACCAAATTTTACTAAATTTACAAGGACCCGCCTCAAACTGGAATCGAACCAATCCGTTAGAAGCTTCAGTTCTATGCTCTACCATCTAAGCTATTGAGGCTAATCTATTCTTCATATACTCCTATGATAAATACAATAGAAATATTCATAAGATAGCACGGGCCACTATTCTTAATATCAAAAGATAGAAAACCATTTAATTTCTATTGAATATTTTTGGTACGTCTCCCATCTTTTCTCTTCTCCACATAATATAAATTATGATTCCTATATAGTGTTTAAATAAAGAATACTCTACTTATCTTATTTTGGATCAAATAGGTATAGTATTATATATATTATTATACACTAATATTTGTACTTTTTCATGTTGGATCTACTGTTCCGCAAACCTTACACTGTGGGGTACTTTTTTGGGGTCCTTTTTTAATTCGTTTCTTAATATTAGTAATAACTGCAGCATCTGTAGATCGGTGTTCACCTCTCTCAATTAGTTTAAGAACTTCTTTAAACCATACCTGAATATCTTGTTTAATATGAAGTGTATATTGTTCTAGATAATTTAGCGTGTTGTTTTAACACTAGTAAATTGCACGGTTCTTTACTGACTAAGTGGTAACAGGACTTGAATCTCTTTAGCAAGTTCAGTACTAGAACAAGTAATCTTAATTACAGGACTAACATTTAGACCTTTAACAGAATTATTAGTAATAATAGTAAAGTAGAAGATACTATAACCATCCGCCAATAATAATCCATAGTTACTACACCTTTGTTGAATAGAACTAGGAATAGTACAAAAAAATTGTTTTAACATAAGTAAGGAATTCAGTGAGAAATTGATTTGATAGTGGGTGCTTCCAGATCCCTCACTAGTTAGTCGGTAATACTCCTTATTAACTAGTGCAGTTATATCCAGAAGATATACTATAATTTATAGATATTAAACATCCTTACGTTTCCCCTTTGGAGAAACTCAAGGACATCTTTATTCCATCGTTTTACCCCGAGGTTCAACTCCTTTCCAATTACAATAATCATAGTAAATAGAAAAATCAAATTTTGTGCGTAGTAAGATTCTTTACTATTCCGATCCCGTACTGTACTATGTTTTTTCATAAAATGAATACTAGGAAATTTAACGACTTATTTAAACCCGTATTATAATTAGAGAGTAGTGCTTGTTCTAGAATTCCTACATAAAAACTAGAAAAGCCATAAGAATTGAATTATTATATTGATTAGGTAGATTACCCCACACTAAATATCGGTATAACTAGGTACTTAATGTACAAACTTAATATTGAATATTATGAATATCGATTTGAAGAATAAGTAGAAATATCCTGAAACATTTTGTTTTAGAGAACTAGTATAATGGTACAATGGTCGTGTTGTTAGTGAACGACTACTACCAATATACATGGGTTACACCATCTTTACTAAATACATAAATACCCATAGACTTTACAATAAAATTAGTACCGTAGCAACGGGGATGTTTCTATATATAGGTAGATAGGACCTTTACCTTCTAGAGGATCCAGTAGGTACTTACAGTGTTTAGTTAGTAATTTCTAAAGATAACTATTTTTCTCCAGACATTTTTATAAGTTCCTGTTCTGTTTTGCTAATTTAATTTCAGGTGTTATAGACTGCACAGTTGATATAAGGATATGATGAGTAGTTATAATCCCTATAATAGAATTTACTATAACTTTATTATCAATGTAAACATTTATACCGTATTGACAACATCAAATATTTGTAGAGCGAAATAAAAAATAATTAGACTAATGATAAAATCTACAATTGTAATTCGGTAGGAAAAATCGTATAAATAATAGTAATTTTTAAAATTAGAGTTCTGATCATAGTATTTTCATTTATTTAAGTTGCGCTAACACTTATATAATAGAATATTCTATTAGCCACTGTAAAATATTTTACTACTACACTGTGGTGTTGGAGAGAACAGGACTCGAACCTGCATCAGCTTCCTTGCAAAGGAAGTATACTAACCAATTGTAATATCTCCCCATATTTACTATAAAGTATAGCTATACATAATAAATGATTTTAGTAATTAAGAAAAAAGAAAATAAATATATATAGATGCTTTTGCGTTTTATCATCTAAGTTTATAATACATTTATAAGAGAAAAGGACTTGCAAAAAAATTATACTAACCAACTATACTATACCCCTATAAATAAGAAAATATTTCTATTCCTTTATTTTCCTACCTTATATAAAATTATTGAAGATATACATATCTAATAATAAATTAACTATTAATTATGGTTAGTTACTTCCGTGGCAAACCCATTAGAATTACATCATCCATTTTTATACGTAAAATATATTGAAAATCCTTTTATTTTTATTGCATAGAAAAAGGGGAAAAGAGGTATATAATATAATCACTGCGGACAAAAGGAGATTCGAACTCCTAAGGAAGTTTTTAATATTCCAGACAATTAGCAATCGCCTACACCTCGCCAATAGCGGTTTGTCCCTAAGTAACCTATATAAAGAAAATATTCAATTGTTTTAGTAATTTTCATTTTTCCATAACTATACTTTTCTTAACTATTTTAGTTGGGTAAGTATCAATACCTACAAGTCCCTTTTAATTATTAAGTTAAAAAAAAATGTATAAATAAATAGATTAAAACTCTCATAAAGAATATCCTAAATATTAGACATTACCATCATGCTATAACTAATCATATTATACTTTTTATTAATGTGCTCTGATAAATGCTAGAATATGAAAAAGGGGATTAATAAGGACTAATATCAAATGCAATTAGTAGACTAGGAACTAGAATAAGTAGAGCAATAGCTACAGGTAGCATACCAGTCCAACAGAATGTCATTAGAGAATCATATCGCATTCGAGGCAGTGTTGCACGGATCCATACGAATAGGAACATAATTAGAACTGCTTTTACTGCTAGAGCAATACTTTGTAGGTTAATAAATGAGTCTTCAGCAAATAGGACTTGAGGAGACATATTATATCCACCAAGGAATAGAATTGCTGTAAAAGTAGACATTAGAACAATACTTCCATACTCCGCTAGGAAGAAGAATACAAAAATCATACCAGAGTGTTCTGTCATGAAACCAGCTACTAGCTCTGACTCGGCTTCAGGAAGATCAAATGGTGTACGGTTTGTTTCAGCAAGTGCTGAAACGAAAAATAGAATGAAGATAGGTAGTAGAGGCATAATGTACCATACACTTTGTTGAGATTCGATAATCTCTGTAATATTGAATGTACCACAAAGTAGAATTACAGCTAGTACTGCAGCACTATAAATTAGCTCGTAACTAATCATTTGAGCTGTAGATCGTAGTGAACCTAGGAAAGCATATTTTGAATTCGCAGACCATCCTGCGAATAGAATACCATACACACCAATACTTGAAAGCGCTAGAGAATAAAGAATACCTAGTGAAAAATCACTAAGAGCTAGACCAGGACCTAGAGGAATTACACCCCAACCTAGTAGACTAAAAATTAGTGTAACCATAGGTGCTAGGAAGAATAGACTTTTTGTAGCTTGTGATGGAATAACTTGCTCTTTAATAACCAGTTTTAGAGCATCTGCAAATGGTTGTAGTAGAGCGTAGTATCCTACTACATTAGGTCCAATACGTCGTTGCATTGATCCCATTACTTTTCGTTCAATTACTGTCATGAAAGCAACACTTAGAAGAATTGGAACAAGTACTACTAGAATTTCTAGTAGATTATATAGAATTGAAAACATTTATTTTTACTAAATTTACTGCGTTACTAATTTTACTTTTAAAATTCCCCTATGAATTTACCCTTGTAAATACGCACGTTAATAAGTCTATACTTAATTACTATTTATAAAATATAAGCAATAAGGATAAACAGGTTTAAGTCAAAAGGTTCTATAAATATCCCTATATAGTAAATAGAATAAAAATTATTCATGTAGAACTAAAATTGAAAGAATACAGAGTAAAAAGCTACGTTATAAAATAAAAAGAAAAATAGAAAATATATATTTACTAAGAAGTATAAATTCTTTAATTGTCTATGATATGATAACGCTAATAAATTAATTGTAAAATTTCTAATAAAAATTCTTTTATTTTGAATGGTTAGCACACTTTATAATAAAGTCTCTGTGTTTTTGTGGTAAGAATAAAAGATAAATAGGAAGTAGTCTACAGAAAGGGGAAAGTCGCATAATTAATAAAATGTATCTCGAAACTTATGTTAGTAAAAGAAAATCTTTTTTTTTTAATGTGGTTTCATGTGGAAATTTGATTACTTCCAGTAAAAATTTTCAGCACTAAAAATTTTTTTAAGAAGCAGAATAAATTAGTCCTGATGTTGAAGCATGAATAGAATCAAGGATAATATTAGGGAAGATACCAAATACTACAGCAACAAATAGGAGAGGTAGTAGAAGCATAAACTCTCGTCGAGTTAGATCTGTGGTATAGTTTAGGTATTTACTCCATGCACCAAATGCAATACGGTTGTATAGCCAAATAGAGTAAGCAGCACTTAGAACAATACCAGTACTTCCTAGTACTGCAAATACAGGGTTTCGTTGGAAAGCACCAGCTAGACATAGGAATTCTCCCGCCCAATTAGCACTTAGAGGTACTGCAGCATTAAAGATTGTAAATACAAAGAACATAATTGAGAATAGTGGCATATAAGCAGTCATACCACGGTAGTATCGAATAGTTCGTGTATGGTATCGATCATATAGAACACCACCTACTAGAATAAATAGTGCTGGACTTACAACTCCATGAGCAATACTTAGTAGTAGAGCTCCATCAATACCTTGAATAGTATTACTGAATAGACCTAGTACTACAACAGCCATGTGACCAATTGAAGAGTAAGCAACTAGGGCTTTGAAATCTGTTTGTCGTAGTGTAGCTAGTGAAGCATAAATTAGAGTAATCACAGCAATAGTTTGAACTAGTGGAGAGAAGTATGATGTAGCATCTGGTAGGAATTGAATTAGAATACGCATGTATCCATATGTAGCTAGTTTTAGAATAAGTCCTGCTAGAATAACACTACCAGCTAGAGGTGCTTCAGCATGAGCTCGAGGTAGCCATACATGGAATGGTAGTAGTGGTGTTTTAATAGCCATACTAATAAATACAGCTAGCCATAGTAGTTTTTGTGATTCTAGGTTAATTTCTGATAGTGATACTACTTGAAAATCTGTTGAACCTACGTTATAGTAAATTACTAGAAAAGCTAGGAGCATAAATAGTGAACCAAATAGTGTATAAAGGAATAGTAGGAAAGCAGCTCGTACTCGTGTTGCACTACCACCCCAAATTCCTACAATTAGAAATAGAGGAATTAGAACACTTTCGAAGAATACATAAAATAGTAGAATATCTAGTACAACAAATACTGCAATTAGTAGTGTTTCTAGTACTAGAAAACACATTAGGAAGTATTTAAGTTGTTCTTTAATATTATCCCAATTACTTAGAATACAGATTGGTGTAATAAATGTTGTTAGTAGAACAAAATAAAGTGAAATACCATCTACACCAATGTGTAGGTGACAAAAATTAACTTGGTTAAATTCTTGTGTAAATTGGTATTCACTAGTACTTGAATCAAATTCACCCCATAGCACAATACTTAGAACAAAATTAATTAGTGATGTTCCTAGTGCTAGACGTTTCATTTGTGATTCTGATTGTCGTGTATTTCCTTGCATAGGTGCTAGCATTAGAGCACCTACTAGAGGAATAATTAGTAGTAGTGTTAGCATTTTTATTCTATTTTTTATTGATGTCCTTCTTCTGTTTATTTATTTTTACAGGAGCGCCTTAGACACCCTCCTTATCTCTTTTATTATTTTCTGCACTAATTAATTAGATTACAGTACATTCTATTTAATTATTAATTATATTTACATTATTTTTAGAATTCCAGAAAATAAAAGGAAATATTTTAACTCTTAAATATAGTAATATAATAAAAGCATAAGTATTACCTATATAATAACATACGAAAACCCGTATAACTTTTTTTTATTTATAGTCGTTTTATATATATATATATATAGGGATAGGTCTCTTAGTTTAAAGGTAAAACAGTAGATCTTCATTTTACTAATAGGAGTTCGATTCTCCTAGAGATCAGTATATTTAGATCTATAAAATAAACTGTATAATAACTCTAAAAGAAAGGAATCTTTATTATGTATATAAAATATAGTAAATATAATAGAACAATTTATTTTCATTTTATAAACAAAAATGTCGACTTAGTTTAGTGGTAGAATAGGTAACTTGTAATTACTTGGCACTAGTTCGATTCTAGTAGTCGGCAATATACTCTAAATAATACAAATAAACCTATATAGTTATATATATATATATATTATATAACTATACGCTATAAAAATAACGTAATTTAATTAAAAATAACTTGACTTACAAAATAGTTAAAAATAGAGAAACCATTTTAGAGAGCGTTGCGTTATTAGTATAGGATGTCGTCTAAAGGAAAGACTTTCTTTTTTGGTGAGAAAAATAGTTGTTCGATTCAACTCATCCTAGTTATTCTTTGTGTACGATTAATGTAATAAAGAATTCACGGTATAGCTTAACATCTTATAGTCGTTTTAGAAGGAATACAGGTTCCTTCTAGTTCAGATAATTTATCACAAGCTTTATTACGATAATTATCTATAAATGTTTAACTATGTGCGGTTAAAAATAAAAAGAAAAATTTCTAACTACTCTCTTTCATATTTTCATTACGAACTTTCAGGAATGCGCTGGCGCGAGTCATAATAAGTAAAATTATATAATAGCATTTTCAATTGATATAGCAGTAATAATTAAATAGTTAAGATAAAGATTAACTGTTTCAATAGCTTTATTAATTGTGGAAGGTGCTTGTACTTTAGATTAAAAGCTAAAGAGCCATTTTAAAGTAAACAGGTAAACAATTTTTAGAATATTTCTCTTTTGTGATAGTGTGTCACTTGTCGATAAAAACCATCTCAAATTACATTTAGTTATAAAGATAGTACATCCATATAATATTCTTCTATATTAATTACGGTTTATATTCCTTATAATAAATACAAAGAAAAGTTAGTAATAGATCTTAAAATCGAGAATACTTAAAAAACTCTTTAGATCGTATAAGTGATAGAAAATTATCTGTATTAAATGAATATTGACCGTATTCTTTGATCTACTACAATATAAGTACAAATATATATACTCAGAACTCATTACTTATTTTTAGGTTGTTAAATGGGGTTTTACTTTTAGAATATCCAAAGTACATTAAGGACCAAAAGATTTTCCGTTTTAACGATAAAAAGAAATTATGAAAAAAGTTATATAGAATACCTTAGTATATCTATTACTAAAATTCTTTTTTATAAATTAACAAATATCTGATAATGTCCTAAAATTATAGTTCCTATGGTCTATACAATTAATAGATTTATAGGGGGCATATAGAAGAATAATAAAGTCTAGAAAGTTTAATTCTAGATATCTAATAATATAGGAAGATAAATAGTTATAAAGAATATTTATGCGAGGTGTAATGATAATGATATTTGATTCCCTATCAATATATGAAGATAGTAGGGCTCGAACCTACGACGTCGATATTAAAAGTATCGCACTCTAACCAACTGAGTTATACCTTCTTTATATAGGTTACTTAGGGACAAACCGCTATTGGCGAGGTGTAGGCGATTGCTAATTGTCTGGAATATTAAAAACTTCCTTAGGAGTTCGAATCTCCTTTTGTCCGCAGTGATTATATTATATACCTATATATAGGTATACCAAAATTAATGAATATAGAATACTTTTTTTTTTCACTCTCTTTATTTAAATAACATCTTTTTATAATTTATAAGTAAAATTGTATTAAGGGAAAAAAGAAAAATAGGAAAATAGACTAATAGGTTTTACCACAGCAATAAGCTGTGGTACGATGGCTTTACTCAACAAATGCTAAAGACATTGGTACACTGTATCTAATCTTTGCAGTATTTGCAGCTATGATTGGAACAGCATTTTCAGTGCTAATCCGAATGGAACTAGCAGCACCTGGTGTACAGTACCTTAATGGAGACCATCAACTATACAATGTTATTATTACAGCACATGCGTTTGTAATGATCTTCTTTATGGTTATGCCAGCTATGGTCGGTGGATTCGGTAACTATCTTGTACCAGTTATGATTGGTGCTCCTGATTATAAATATAAGAAATTTATACGACTACTAACAACTATAACATCTCGATCTAAATTTGGTGCTTATCTAGCAGGACTTTGGGGGACACATTTGAATTCCAACAACTACACACGCTCCAAGTGGAAAGCGATATACACCACATTTTGCGATTACTTTTAATGAAGTTGATTACCCACTAGTACTAGTGCTTAAAAATCTACTAGGATTCGACATAAAAAGGAAAATTCAGCTTATGTTCTAGTGATTACTAGTATTTCCCGACTAACTACGATTATTAATCTGATTAATGGGTATCTACGTACTCCAAAAATCGATCAATTTAATAAACTAGTTAGTTGGATCAATAATAATAGTAATAACAATTTTAGTATTAATGATCCTGATACTAGTTCAATTCTAAAAAATGCTTGGCTGCGCCAAAGGCGCGGATTTATTGATGCTGATGGTTCTTTCTCTATCAATATTCTAAAGAAAACAATGGATGGAAAAGGAAAGGATCGAATTGAGGCTCGACTACGTATTGAACAGCGGCAAGAAGACCGGGAAATCTTACGAATCAATTCTTAAACTTATCGCTGAAACTTTTGGAGTTCAACTAACTACTACTATTCATAATCGTAACATTTCTTATTATCTAATTGCTATTACTAGTCCTGCTAAACTAGCTATTCTAATTAACTACCTTAATGAGTATTCTCTATTTACTAGCAAATATCTAAATTTCCAAGATTTTTCTAATTGCGTTAATATGATGCTAAATAAAGAACATCTCACTATTTCAGGTCGAGAAAAGATCACAATTCTAAAAGAAAGTATGAACAATAAACGAACATACGGGATCATCTAGAGAAACTAAATAAAGAATCTAAGTTGTTACTAGTAAATTAATCTTATAGCCATAGTCCTTCTATATTGTGAAATATAGAGTAGCATCGGGTGAATTGCAAGGAAGTCTTCATATAATAATTTCCCCCATAGGTTTTATTATTTAAGATAATTTGCAGCTAAGCTTAAGTCAGTGTCTATCTAGTTAATTAACTAGATTGTGACTTAAGAAAGTTCAACGACTAATCGGTGAGTTACACTAACAATAAACCGGACACGAGCGCCCGACATCTAGAAATAAAAAGCTAGATGATGACATAGTCTAAACTTGATAGAAATATCAAGAGATTATTCTTTAAAATGGAATAATATAAATAATTTGATGGCATTCCCTCGACTAAATAACATTTCATTCTGGCTACTACCTCCTTCACTGATTCTACTACTAGCTAGTGCTTTTGTAGAACAAGGGGCAGGAACAGGATGGACAGTTAAGTGTAAGCTGTCCCAGATTATAATTATGTTTGTGAGTATTTATAATCTACTAAACATTACTCGATGCGGGAAACTCCTCTACTCGGAGATGAATACTCATTCGGTACTAACTTATATTAGTACTATGTTCAATGACGTAAAAATGTCATCAACTTGGGGACAATCCGCCTGGATTCTATATAAAATTATTATACCGCGCGGTATTACTTATATTAAGCTAGTTGTAGGTGTACTATCTTATACAATGTATAAAGTATATACGTATTCTATTAGTCTTTTTTATGTTGTATATAACAGTGTTAGTTTTAATAAGAATCCATCAGAGACTCAACGTAATGTATTTTCTAGTGGGCGCGGGGTTAATAATAGCACAAATTTTAAAGAATGGCTAGTCGGTATTACAGATGGAGACGGTACATTTTATTTTGCTAAAACTAAAAAAGGAATTTGGTCATTCTCTTTCCAAATTGGTCAAAGTAATTATAATATACGTCTTCTATACTATATTAAATCTATGCTTGGTATTGGTTCTGTATCAGTAACTCATGCAAAAGATAATACAGCACATTATCGAGTGCGTAATATTCAACATATTATTCAGTACATTCTACCTATTTTTGATACCTACCCACTACTTACTAGTAAATATTTTAACTATGATCTTTTTAAGAAAGCTATCCTAATTATGAACGACTCATCTCTATCTAATCAAGAAAAAGATGAAAAAATCTCTTATCTAAAATCACAATCCCTACCTGACAATTATATTAGCCCTGCTTGGAATAATGTAAATAACCAAGTAACTTCTATTCTAGACGCTATGAGTGTTATGACTAAAAGTTGGCTAATTGGATTTACAGAAGCAGAGGGTAGCTTTTATATTGTTAAGAAAGGACCTCTTCGACTAGTTCATGCCTTTGAAATTTCCCAAAAACTAGATCATATTGTTCTAGAAGCTATTGCACTTATTCTAGATATAAAAGTGACAACTAAAAAAACATATATGACAGTTGTAACAACAAATTATAAATCAATCGAAAATATTATTAGTTATTTTTTTAAGACTATGAAAGGTATGAAAGCTCTTGAATATCGAATTTGGGCACGATCTTTTAATAAAAAGGGTTCAGGTCGTTTTGAATACATGACTAAAATTCAAAATCTTATGCGTAATATTCGAAGTATTCGACTAGATAAAAACTTTACTAAAAAGTAAGTTAATATTAGCATACTGTTTTCTTTTCGTCGTTACATATTTACTACTAAGAGAAAATAAAGGTATAGTCCAATCCAATATGAGAATATTGGCAATGTATTATTATTAATATATAGTAATTCATTATTTATGTTTATCCACCACTATCAGGACTACAAAGCCACTCAGGAGGATCAGTAGATCTTGCTATCTTTAGTCTACACCTATCAGGTATTTCATCAATGCTAGGAGCAATGAACTTTTGGATAGGAATCGTACTTTATGTTGTGTATAAACCATCAAACCTAAATGAGAATATTCAAGCTAATAAGCTTAACAAAGAAAATACTCCAGCACCTAATAATAAGAACTCTAATAAAGATCCTAAGAAAAAGTGGAAATTTAGTGATACTATCCTACATGCTTTTGAAGTAGCTGGTGATAAATCAAATAGCATTGTAATTAATCGGTACAAAAATTACCGAGAAAGATCTGTGTAATCTACTTAATGGACCTAAGCATGTATTTAAAGACCTGACAGACCATAAAAAGGTACTATCAATTCTTCGTAATCTAGGGAAACAGAATAGTACTTTCTCAGGTATCTATATTTGAACACATATTCCTTCAGGTAGTAAATATGTAGGATCAGCTAATCATCTACCGACTCGTCTTAGTTATTACTTTAAGAAAATTGTACCTTCACGACTTGTTGGAAAATTTCTACCACTTCTAAAATCGTCACCTATTAGTGAATTTACTCTAGAAGTCATTTTTACTCCTTCTTCAGATTATCGATCCGAAATGGTTCTAGAACAATACTTCCTTCTACTACCTGAATTTAATCTTAATACTATCCGAGTATCGAATAATCCTAGTGGATCTGCAGCTAAGCCTCTATTTATGTACAATCGTGATGGTAGTATCTGCTACTATAAATCAACTAAACAAGTCGATTTTGTACGTACATTTGGTATTCATAAAGTTACTTTTATGAAACATCTAGAACAAGGTACTTATTATCTAAATAAGTATCTATTCTCTATGGAAGAACTACCAAATGCAGAACAATCAGATATGACAGTAGAGCAAGTAGCTACTATGCTAGATATTGATCGAGTTACTAATAATAAAAATAAAACACTAGTATCTTTTAGTGTCGCTGTAACTCTAATTAATATTGAAACTAAAGAAGAACACAAATTTCCTAGTCTAGGAACAGCTGTTAAATTTCTTAAAAATGGATCTTATCCAGCAGATCAACGAACTCTTGTTAAACGAATTAATACGAATATTCCCTATCATGGTTTTACATGTCATAAATACTAAATTAGAAAGAGGCCTTCAATACGCCCTCCCCTATCATTAAAAGATAAGGTTCATAGAAATATTTCACTGTATGCTGGAAACTCCTTAGAGCTTTTGTTACTATAAATCTATTATTTGATTTAAGTAAAAATACAAAAGATTGGATAATCAGCAGGAAACCAAAGATTAATACATTTAATCAAGTAGGATCCTCAGAGACTATGTGTGAAACACCGTATCATAATATATTAGGTACGTTGAAGATATAGTCCATACTTATATTAATATATGAGGTTATTAGTTATCACTACAGTTCTTAATATGCGAAACCCAGGAATGACACTACATAAACTACCACTATTTGTTTGGGCTATCTTTGTTACAGCTATTCTACTGCTACTATCACTACCAGTACTAGCTGGTAAATTTGTGCCAGCTCTAAATCTGGCTGTATGCTGGGAACTCTTTTCATCCGTATTTTCTAAAATTATAGATGTAAAAGACGATCAGCAGGTAACATATGAGAGTTACAACTTTATATGGAACCTCAACGACTGTGCGCCAGAACTATCTATTTCCCATATGAGCAGTCTACTTTTTTTTGGTTCTTATCTTGCAGGTCTTATTGAAGGAGATGGTACTATCGTTGTTCCTAAACAAGAACGATCTGCAAAAGGAAAACGAAATTATCCTAGTGTTCAGATTGTATTTCAACTAAAAGACTTTCCACTATGTCAAATTGTACAAAAACTAATTGGACATGGAACTATTAGTAAGAAGAAGCAAGCTGCTGCTTATATTCTGACAATTAACAATATTCAAGGACTAATTGAACTAAGTAATCTAATTAATGGAAAAATCCGTGGTCCTAAATATTATCAATTTGTACTTCTTGTTGAATATCTTAATAAAAAGTGTCCTAACCTTAATCTGAAACCAGCGGGTTTTAACAAAACACCGCTAGGGTTTGATAGTTGGCTATCAGGGTTTATTGAAGCAGACGGATCGTTTCAAGTACGAACTAGTCTTAGTTCTAAATATCCTCGTCTTTCTCTAAGCTTTGAGCTAGTTCAAAGTCGTATAACACATTACGGATTTACTATGTTTACTATTATGCAAGAAATTGCTATTTTCCTAGAAACAAATGTTAATGAAATCCGATCTGAACGTAAGAATCCACAGTATCGACTACGAACTAGTAGCCTAAAAACCAATAAAAATATTCGAGATTATCTTGTAAAATATCCTCTGAAAGGAACTAAATATCTTGATTTTAAAGATTGGTGCAAGGTACTAAGTTATTTTGAACAAGGAACACATATGGACAATACTGCTCGTATTGTAGAGATTAAATCACAGATGAATCAACGTCGAACTGTGTATAACTGGGATCATCTACAATAAGAAATTATGATAGTAAGATACAGTCTCAACTTATATGTGAATATAAGAGTATTTCCCTTTTTATAATTCTATTATTATAAATTGAGTATATTTTATTTTATAAAGAGAATATACATAGATCATGAGTCTGGAAATCAAGATCTTCTTTTTTGGCAATTACAATGCTACTAACAGACCGTAACTTTAATACATCATTCTATGATCCTGCAGGAGGTGGGGATCCAATCCTTTATCAACACCTATTCTCAAAAACAACTCTGTACATTTCATTTTTCTATCTAATCTATAAATTTACGCTACTAAAATATAGTATTTATACTAATACAGGTACTACAACAGTAGAGAATGTTTTCAACTTTAATAACTTCTATCTGGAATACAATAAAACATATCCTAATACTAAAGTACCTTCAACTTCTTTTCTTGAATGGTTTGTAGGCTTTACAGAAGGAGATGGAAGCTTTATTGTTAGTACTCGTGGTAACCTTATGTTTGTTATTACACAATCTACTATGGATATTCAAGTACTTCATTATATTGAACAAGAACTAGGTTTTGGTCGTGTTATTAAACAAGGACATAAGACTAGTCGATTTATTGTTCAAGATATGAACAATCTATATATTCTAATTCAACTATTTAATGGAAATATTGTTTTTCCTAGTAAACAAAATAGTTTCTTTAAATTTGTTCACCATTTTAATAAGCTATCTAATTTCCCAACTGTTGCTATTATTAGTTCACTCACAGTACCAACTTATTATGATAATTGGTTTTGTGGTTTTACTGATGCGCGCCATCCGCGTGGATGTTTTACATGTTCACTACTAGGTAATTCCACAGCATACCGATTTCGATTTCTGCTAACTCAAAAAGGAGAAATGAATAAAGAGGTACTAATTTCTATTGCTAATCTAATGAAGGGAACAGTACGATCTCATTCTGTAAAAGATGTTTACGAAATTACAGTAAATGGGATTCGAAATATGGAGAAAATTATTGATTATTTTACTAATCATAAACTTTATAGTAAAAAAGCTAAGTCTTATCAAATTTGGCTTGAGATTTACGAATCTATTAAAAATGGTGAACATCTATCTCCAGATAGTCGTAATTATCTAAAAATGAAAACACAACAGATTAATAAATAAATGTACAAACCTATCGGGAATACAGGAATTGGTTTAATATAATTCTTATCAAATAGTTATTTTTATGAACGATAATAAAAAGAAATTATGAAATATAATTAGGCAGGTGTACTATTTTTATTAAAGACCTACATTATATAAAGACAAAACGTCTACCAATTTCTAGTCTATACCACAGCAAAATTGTGTAACCTTTAAAGGAAAACAATTATTAAACGGTATACTAATGCCCACAGGCATTAGAATGAATAAGACTTATTCATTGGCGATACAAGTGAAAACGGTTAATATATCTTCGTATAAAGACCGTCGGCAGTTTAAAATGTCGCTACAGACTGGGTCACTTGTGGGTACCTGCAACGGTGCTTAATGTACAGTCGGCTTTCTCTATCCTATGATACACAAGGTCACTTCCTCTATAAGAGATAAAAGTGATACAGGGACTCTTAAGAGAAGTAATATAATAAATAATTAAGAGTTTGAGAAAAGTGGGTTTTTTGGTCACCCAGAAGTTTATATTCTAATTATCCCAGGATTTGGTATGGTTAGTCACATCGTAAGTGCATTTTCAGGTAAACCAGTATTTGGATACCTAGGAATGGTTTATGCTATGTTTAGTATTGGAATTCTAGGATTCCTAGTTTGGAGTCTTTTTTCTTCTTTTTACATTAATAAAGAAGTGGTGGCTCTCTCCTACTGTGAAGTAGGAGTAATAAATTTCGCTGTATGCTGGAACAGTTTTATGCTATATAGTACTCTAAGTAGTAAAAATCTATATAGTTATACTCGATCAGCAGGAAATCATTCTGATTATCAAATGAGCTCCTCAGAGACTACACGCGAAACATCTCCAATTCATAATTTTTCATCATTTCTAGCGCCAGCGCACTCTTTATAAACAACTAGGATTTACAAATTCTATCAGTAATACTTGGCTTTCTTGGTTTGTTGGTTTTACTGAAGGGCTCTACTTATTTCTAATGGACGACCCACATTCTTTTTCATATTGCTAATTATCTAGGTTTTGGTACTGTTCGAAAATTCACTACTGGAAAAGTAAATTTCTATCGTTACATTGTAGAGGATATTAAAGGAGTACTACTTCTAGCTCTAATTTTCAATAGTAATCTAGCTATTCCTAACCGTATTAATCAACTATCTAAATGGATTGATTGTATCAATGAAAAGCTAGGAAATTCTAAATCTACTATTTTCAACCTTGTATCTACTATTACTCTAATTACTACACTATTTCTACCTACTCTTACGGATGCTTGGCTGCGCCAAAGGCGCGGATTTACAGATGCTGAAGGTACTTTTAATATTAATATTACTAAACGTGATAACACTAAAACAGGTTATCGTGTTCAGCTACGGTATCTTCTAGATCAAAAATATGCCAAGGAACTACTTACTCTAATTAAAAATCTATTTAATCATGGAAAAGTAATTCTACGTAAGGAAGATATGTATCGATATTATTGTGATACTTTTGTAGGACATTATTACATATTTTGAAGCTTTTCCTCTAAAAACAAAGAAAACAGTAACACTAAATAATTGGAAACAAGTTTATAACATGGTAATTAACAAAGAGCATCTAACAGAACAAGGACTTAATAAAGTACAAAATATGAAGAATAGTTCTGACGTAACAAATGAAAACTCTATTTAATATATAATAACTAATTATTATCCCGCTAATTAAAAAAGAAATTATGAATTGAGATGAAGATATAGTCCGATCCTATTTGTGAAAATAGATAACTAATTTTTAGTCCTATAAAACACTTGCACCACATGTATGCTGTAGGACTAGATGTTGATACACGAGCTTACTTTACAGCTGCTACAATGATTATTGCTGTTCCTACAGGAATTAAAATTTTCTCATGGCTTAAGGGGTCCTTCAGCAAGACCTTTCTGGCCAACTCTATTAATGTGCTATCTGAAGCAGTTCTAACTCTTCGAGAGCGCTTTCCACGTGCTAATCTTTATCCTAAAAACTGTCTTATTAATAATGAATGTATAGATCTAGTACCTTATGGTTATTACCTTACAGGTACGATGCATTATCCTCGATATAATATTATTCTACAACATATGGTAAGTCTTACATCTTATCTTTATGGTGTAGTAGTAGGTCTTATGCTATCAGATGCTTGGATGAATAAAAAGAATATGAATGGTCAAGCACGTCTATTTCTTAAACAATCAATTAATAATGCCTTTTATCTATTCTACACTTTTTCTCTACTAAGTCATTATTGTTCATCTTATCCTTATATTGTAAATTCACGTGGATTTATTGCTGTAGCTTTTGTTACACGTACACTTACTTGCTTTACTGAGCTATATAATAATTTCTATGAAAACGGTAAAAAATGCGTTCCTTCAGATATTTATAACATGCTCACAATTCAAGGACTCAGTCATTGGATTTGTGGAGATGGTACTTTTGTCAAAGGAGGTGGTATTTACCTACAAGCACAAAGTTTCACAGTTATTGAAGTAGTACATCTAATTAATGTACTTATTATTAAGTTTAACTGTAAATGTACTATTCATTATCAAGAGGGTAAACCTGTTATTTATATCAGTAGTCGTTCAGTTCGGAAACTACGTACAGAACTACTAAAACATATGCCCATGCATTATAAACTAACAGGAAAAACATCACGTGTTAATTAGTTTAATTAATAAGAGCGGGGCAAACTCGAGAGAACCCCTCCATTTCAGAATTTGAATGAATAGAGGACGATCGTCGAACTAAGTCACAATTTGGAAACGGTTGTGTAAAAGCGTAGAGACTATACGCCCCACTATTCCTAAGGAATTAGATTAGATTCTAAGGGATAGTAAGACATAGTCCGTGTCATCAGTAATGATTGTTAAAGGTAGTACTTTAACTAAGATAATATCGATAGATTGCTTATTTATAGATGATCTATTCATATTATTGAGACGAATAGGCTAGCTGTAACCTGAGATGGTTAAAGGCCGAAAACGAGCTACACTATATGGTGGTTCACTACGAATTACTACACCTATGCTATTTGCTCTAGGATTTATTGCTCTATTTACAATCGGAGGTCTAACAGGAGTTATTCTAGCTAATGCTTCACTAGATGTTGCACTACACGATACCTCAAATATAAAACAACTACTTACAGGAATTCTTATTATACAACAGGCCCGCTTTACTACAAACCATCTACCCTATCTCGACAACAACTTGATGCCTTTGTAGTAGGTCTTATTGATGGTGATGGTAGCCTACAAGTTAATCACTGGCGATACAAAATTCTACAATTTCGTCTAGTAGTAAAACTAGCCGATAAACCTATAAATTACGAGATGCTTTGTATAATTGCATCTATCTATGGTGGAAATGTACGGCGTGTACAAAAAGAAGGTGGTTATGTGATTTGGACTGTGAATGATAAGAAAACATTCACTCGAACAATTCTACCACTATTTAGTAAATGTGCACCTCTAACTAGTCGTATGCATCTTCAACTTCAGTTTTTTCTAGTATTCTTCAATGATCCTAATGTAGATCTCTATTTTAAGCTTCGTGATTCCAAATATATTGATCGGGAAAAGGTTTCACCTCTATTCAATAAAGCTCCTTCCTATTTTTCTGATTGGCTTGGTGGTTTTATTGAATCCGAAGGATCTTTTGTAAATCGATCCTCAGGAGGATCTTCTTTTAGTATCGCTCAGAATCACGATTATTATCTTATTGAAGCTATTCGAGATTTTTATGGTGTTTCTCACCTAACCATTTCCAACAAGTTTGGAAAAGTTAGTGGATATCCACTATACGAAGTATCCATTGCTAGTCTAGCAGGAGTTACTCACGTAATTTATCATTGTGTTCCTCTTCTACAAGGATATAAATATCATCAACTTGTAGAATTTATTAACAAAAGTAAGTCACTAAAAGCTGTAACTAAAGAGTTTCTTAATTTATTATAGTATGTGTCGTGTTGTCAAACCACTGTGAGAGATATGAGTACATCTCTCGGTATCTTTAATGCCAAAGATGCTAACGGTGAAGTCTTATTTGATCTATCTAGTGCTATAGTTGTGACCATTTTCTAAGCGATAATAAGATAATACCGTGGGAACTCTTCTTGTTACAAGAAGAGACTCCGTAGAGGCCACACGTGGTTGCATAGGTTATGAGATCCGTCTCGCTCCTATGTAAGATATGGTCCGATCCTATCTGCGAAGATAGCTGCTCTGTCTAATAAAACAATTAGACATTAAATATTAATTGACATACTACGTTGTTGCTCACTTCCACTATGTTCTATCAATGGGTGCTGTATTTGCTCTATTTGGTGGATTCTACTTCTGGACACCAAAAATCATTGGTAAGACATTTAACGAAAACCTAGGACGAATCCACTTCTGGACACTATTTGTAGGAGTTAACCTAACATTTTTCCCGCAACATTTTCTAGGTCTTGGTGGTATGCCTCGGCGGATTCCAGACTATCCAGATGCTTTTGCTGCATGGAATGCCATTAGTAGTTTTGGTAGTCTAGTATCTGTAGTTGCTACTGCACTATTTGGATATATTATCTATGATATCCTAGTTAACGGTAAACCTGTTGACGCAAACCCTTGGGCAGTACCAGCCTTCTTCCAAAGTACTCCAGAGTTCTGGATGGAGAGTCATACTGCATCATCACTAGAGTGGGCTCTAGAATCACCAACACCATTCCATAGTTTCAACATGCTACCCGTACAATCATAGTTTAAACTATTTATACATAATGGCCATAAATCGTAGATTTCATCTAAATTTGATAATCCGAAAACAATAAAAATATACCTTAAACACAAATCAAAGATTTTTATAGGTATTAGAAAAACTACTATTTTATAAGGCTGTGCTAAGCACTACTCCCCCTTCACATTTCCTCTATTGTTTTCTATTTTCTAGTAATTAATAAAACTCCTTATTTTATTAATGGATGTGACTAAAATCTTCTAGAAAAATATACTTTTTCATAGCTTATAAACAAGTATTTATAAGAATGATTAGTAATAACAGTTCCAGTACGAGTATTTTTCTATAAATGAATAATTATATTAAGGCGCTACTAGTTTGGAACCATTTTATTGATTCATAAATAATGCCTCAACTACTACCTTTTTATTTCGTAAACCAAATCTCCTTCGCATTCCTAGGACTATTTGTACTACTATTTGTATTTTCCAAATACATCCTACCAGCTTTTGTAGAACTATTTGTTTCACGAATGTACATTACTAAACTATAGATAAAATTCTAAAATGGGCCTCATTTACAACGCCTTCTACAAAAATGTAGAAGGCAGTAGATAAGTGTCAAAATAAAAATTACAGTAGAAATGAACATATTCTATTTTATTAAAGATAGCATATTTTTCTATTCTATTCTATAATAAAGATTAAGTAACAATCCAATTAATATTCTTTTATGCAATGGCATTCCTTATTCATTCACCACTAGAGCAATTTGAAGTAACTAGTCTTATTTCTCTAAATCTACCAGTACTTGGATACATTAATCTAAGTCTAACAAACCTAGGACTATATACAATTCTAACAGTATATCTAGTACTAGCACTTCACATTATGGGAAGTAACAACAAACAACTAATTCCAAGTCGATGGAGTATTGCTCTAGAAAGTAGTTTTGCTTCAGTACATGGACTAGTTAAATCACAAATTGGTGCTGCTAACGAAATGTACCTACCATTTATCTACTCACTATTCTTCTTTATCCTTATCGCTAACCTAAGTGGTAACGTTCCATACGGATTTACAGTTGCTACTTCAATTATGGTAAGTATTGGTCTAAGTATGACAATCTTCATTGGAGTCACAATCCTTGGTCTACGACTACACAAAGTACACTTCTTCTCATTCTTCGTTCCCTCAGGTACACCACTAGGACTAGTACCTCTACTAGTACCTATTGAACTGATTTCATACCTAGCACGAGCTTTCTCACTTGGAGTTCGGCTATTCGCCAACGTTACAGCAGGTCACGTTCTAATGAAAATTCTTGCAGGATTCCTAGCTCCTCTATTTACTTCTACTTTTATTATTTCAGTACTAACTGTTCTACCATTTATCATTTTTACGGGTATTATCGGTCTAGAAATTGCAGTTTCATTTATCCAAGCTTACGTATTCTGTGTTCTAACATGTTCTTACCTTAAGGATGCTATCGACCTACATTAAGTAATACAATTTCTCTATATAATACTTATTTTGTACTACCCCTTCCACAATAACTATTATATTTATATATCGTAAAATAAATACTATTTTGTAGTAGAGTAACAATTAAATAAATAGTACTTGTATTACATGACTATAAAATTAACTATTTTATATGACTGCGCACAATAGAAATGAAATAGAAAGTCATTTCATTAAAGCAAGCTGTATATATATATATATATATATAGGTATACATACATCTAAGGGTTTAGCTGAGTGGTTTAGCATCGATCTTACACATCGAGGACAGAGGTTCGATTCCTCTAATTCTTAAATTAAATTGATAGACCTTATTAATTTGATTAAAAGGCCGGCCACTTCGTTAGAAAAAGAAGATCTCTATTTTATAGGAAAGGAATCATTTCCTTTTATTTAACGTGCTGCTTTCTCTTTTAAAGTCGATTACTTATCCTCTATTTTTAATTACAAGCTGTTAAGCATTGAAATCATTTACTGGCTGTAAACAAAGATAAGTAAAAAATGAAAAAGAAATTTTTTTTCATTAATCGATAAAAAAAGAACTACTTTATATACAGTAAAAAAATATATATATATATAATATGGTATAAAGTTATTTAAAAAGTAGGTATATATATCGAATATCTATTTTAAAATACTATTTTCTTACTATAATTCTAATTAATTATGAAGTATAGATGTAGGGTTAGTAAAGCTATTATTATTATATAACAAATTTATTAAATGTTTAATCTATTTCCGCCGTTCGGCGCTAATACAGCAATTTTTAATGATGCACCACAACCTTGGCAAGTAGGATTCCAAGATGGAGCATCACCAACACAAGAAGGAATTACAGAACTACATGATTCTATTTTTTTCTATCTAGTAATTATTTGTTTTGGAGTACTATGGGTACTATCATCAGTTATTGTTAACTTTAATAGTAACAAATCACAACTAGTATACAAATATGCTAACCACGGAACTCTAATTGAGCTAATCTGGACAATTACACCTGCTCTAGTACTTATTGCTATTGCTTTCCCTAGTTTCAAACTACTTTATCTTATGGATGAGGTAATTAGTCCTTCTATGACTGTTAAAGTAGCTGGACACCAATGGTACTGGAGTGCTGAATATTCAGATTTCATCAATGAAGACGGTGAAAGTATTGAGTTCGACTCATACATGGTACCAGAGACAGATCTAGAAGACGGTCAGCTTCGACTACTAGAAGTAGATAACCGAATGGTTGTGCCAATTGATACACATATCCGGTTCATCGTAACTGGTGCAGATGTTATTCATGATTTTGCCGTGCCCTCACTAGGACTAAAAATCGATGCTGTGCCTGGTCGGCTAAATCAGACATCCGTTCTTATCGAGCGTGAAGGAGTATTCTATGGACAATGTTCCGAAATCTGTGGGGTTTATCACGGATTTATGCCTATCGCTATTGAGGCCGTAACACCTGAGAAATACCTAGCATGGATTGATAGCCAAGCTTAATATTATAACTTGCAATTTTCCCCCTTACACAATCTCTATTTAGATTTCAAAAAAAGGTAATTTTAATTAAAAAATAAATAGGTAAAAGTAATTTTATTTAACAATAAATAGGTATAGGTAATTTCCATTTTTTCTAATTTTTTATGTATACTCATTTTTAATTATAAAAGGGAATTATATATATTCAATTTTCTATTTTTTAAGGTGTTCAGGTTAACAAGTCGTGAAAGGAGGAAAGAAGGAGGTTTATAAAAAGGAATAGCCCTAAAAAATCAAAGTAAAGAATTTCATTAGTAAGAATATTAGTAACTTTCCTATTTTTTTATGTTGGTAGAGTAATAGGTAGTTAAATAAGGTTATCAACGATTGATTTAAGTTAAGTAAGAGTGAGTAGAATATTAATATTTGCATTAGGTACAGGTGTATTAATAATAAAAATGGTATCACGAATTCACTCCTAAGTCGTGAAAAAGCGGCGCGGATAAGTGTAAGTCTATTACCTTCTTTAGAATAAATATATAGTTTACTCCAGTACTAAATCTAGGATCATTAGAATCTACCATATTAGTACTAGCTACAAACATTTTATTTAATAACGTTAGTATAAGAATAGTTATCATTTATAATAAAAAATTTCTAAGTACTTTAGTGTAAAGGTGGCACAGCAGATTCATGTCCTGCTAGACCAGTGTTCGAATCCTGGAATGTACTCTTTTAAAATAGCGAGCAACTATATAATAATAATACAAGACAGTAATAGAATATAGATATTCATTTGTTTATATAATATTCACATTTAAGTACTTTTCACATTGCGCCTTATAAATCTACGATTTATAAGCAAAAATTTAAGTCCTTTTTTATAGCACCGATTTTATTAGGGCCTGAAATAGAAAATAATATAGATAGTATAATAATTAACTAATTAAAAAGGAATATTACATAAATAAAGAAAAAGAAAAGAGAATACTAAGTCAAGTAAGCTTTTACAACTATTTTAAAATAAATACTACTTTTATGTTCTTTATTATTTAGAACCTCCTTTTCAAAAGTACAAGGCGCTATCTCGTGCCAATTAGTAAAAATATACTACTGTATCTTGGAAAATTGGTAGAATTCTGTAGAGTAGGGAGAGAATTCTTTATATAAAGTAAATTTAGTTATTTTATAACCCAAGATTTTTCAACACGAATAGAACTTCGTTTATCAGTAAAAAAAAGAGCATCTGAACGAAACTGATAAACGAATCCGGAAGAATAGAATAAATACCCGTAACTACTTGTATGATATACATTAACGAGTAAACAAGTTGAATTTCAATTCCCAGCCTTTAAAAGCAGAATTAGTAGAAATACATTTACGGATAGAATTAACACTTGCATACTTGTCTGGACCTAGTGTTTTTGTGAATTTACTCCTTTGAGTAATACTTTGGTAACTATCACCTGTATCTAGATTATAAGCTGTAATAGTAATTTTTCTGTGTATTAGATGCTAGTAGCTATTCTGATGTTAGATGTACTTTTGGTGTATTGGCATAGATAGTACGAGCTTCGTTGATATTTTTCCTAAATTTATCAGTTGATAGTAGATCAACTGTAACAATATCTAGAGGGGCTGTAACAATACCGATCACTTAATACCTGTCTCACGTTTTAGTTGAGCGGACAAATAGAAATTAGTTTACCATTATCCTAAATATAAACAAGTGTAGAGTTACTTTTTGTAATACTTGCTTTACCGTTCGCCACTTTAATAGTATTAAGAGTGCTATTTAGAGTAAAAATAAAATTTTTTTCTAGACTTATAACTAGACTTTGTAGTTTATAGTCATTTAGTGACTCATATCCGTTTTTAACAATAAAAATGTCTAGTTAAAAATAAGTAAATTTCATTTATAAAGTACTAGGTGTTAAAAAACTTTCAAGTACTAGTTTAAATAGTACTAGGTTTAAAGTAATAAACTACTCGAACGGCAAGATGCATACTGCTATCGATTACCTGTAATTAGATTAGTAAATAAATTAATACCACATACACTCTTTTTACTATATAGCTTAATTTGTCCCATACCCACAACAGCTTGAAAAGCTTTTCTAATATCATCAACACTATCAAAAAGTGTAATAGTAATAGGCTCAATATTAACTGGTCTATCTAGCTCTTCTTGAGTAATAGGAATAGAATTAGCTTTTTGTTGTACTTCGTTAATGGATCTGTACTCTTACCACTAGAAATATGTCGTTGTGCCTTTAGATGTACATTTTTTATTGGTTGTCCTACATCTTTCTCATAAACTTCTGATAAGTGTTTTTCTTTTACATAGGAACATTACTATTACTTTTATAACTAGTACTATAACCTCTTTTCTGATTTACTCCAGAAAAAGGGGGAATGTTTTGAATCAGAGATTTTTGTGTTTTGAATTGAAGATCGTTTATCCGTAAAGTATAGAGCTCCAGTACCAAACTCGTAGACAAACCCTACAGTTAGCACTAGGAAAAAGATAACGAAGATCCAGAATCCATATGTACTTGTCTGGTAAAGGTTCATTGCATAAGGATATGTTAGAAGAATCTCGATATCAAATACTAGGAATAGAATACCAACTAGATAGAATTGAATAGAGAAAGGGTTTCGTGTTTGACCGTATACAGGACTAAAACCACATTCATATGGTGTTACTTTTTCTGAATCAGGTCGATGTACCGCTAGTAGAAGATTAGCAAATAGAAGAATAACAGCTAGAATAGGAATAAAAAGGAAAAATAGTGTAATTGTGTTCATTAGTAATAGAATAGTGATAGAGCTAGAATATGGCAGCTATTTAGTAGGATTGATGGTTGAAGTACAAATAGTACAATAATCATAGTTAGACTTGAAATAAGTAGACTATGTACATTTGTAATTGTAGGAGTATCTGATGAATTTACAGTATGTGTGCTTGCACTAGTATATACAATATCAGTTTGAGTATCTTGACTATCAAAGTAGATAACTCGGATAATTTTTAGGTAATAAGATGCACTAATAACACTTACTAGGATTGCAATAATAGATAGGAAGTAGTAACCACCATGAGTACTTGAGTATAGAACCATTTGTTTTGCAAAGAATCCAATTAGTGGTGGAATACCTGCCATAGAGAATAGACAAAGAGCTAGACTTAGTCCTAGTAGAGGATTTTCTTTAAATTGACCTTTAAGTTGATCAATAAATTGAATATCAGTACTATTCACTGATTGTTTATTAACATTTTCTAGTAGATATGATTTACTTGTGCTCATAATGTATCCAAATGCAAGAAGAATTAGGAATGTATTTACATTTGTAAGTGAGTACTGAATTAGATAGAATAGGAATGATTCAATTGATTCTTCAGTATTAATAGCAAGAGCTAGTAGTAGGAATCCAACATGACTAATAGTACTGTATGCCAGAAGTCGTTTAATTCGATATTGGCTTAGTCCAACAACTGTACCGATAATAAGACTAAGAACACTAGCAATAAGTAGTAGATTTTTCCAAATATCGATAGATGTTTCATCACCAAAAATAAGACTTAGTGATTCAAAACTACCTTCTAGTCCAGATTGTAGTTCTAGAAGAAATACGAAAATAGAAATTTTTGGCATTGTTGTCAGCCAAGACGTTACAATAGTTGGTACACCATCATATACATCTGGTGCCCAATTATGTAGTGGAGCAGCTGCAACTTTAAATAGGAATCCAATACCAATTAGAAGTAGTCCACATGTAACCCCTCCACTATAAGTAGCACTATTAGCTGCAGAATCTGATCCTGTTACTTGTACTAGAGTATAAATACTCTCAAATTGTGTTAGACCTGTGTAACTATAAATTAGTGCTGTACCTAGTAGAATTAGAGCAGATGATAGACCACCAAGTAGAAAGTATTTAAGACCAGCACTTGTAGCAGATTCTGAATCTCGGTAAAGTGTTGCCAGAATATAAACAGCAAAACTTTGTAGCTCGATACTTAGATACATACTTACTAGGTCTGAACTACTAAGTAGTAGTGTAGCACCCATAGATGTAAAAAGAATCATTAGTGAATATTCACTAATTGTTGGAACTACTGTTGTGCTTGATCGTGCTATAGTTTTCTCTGTAACTGGTCCCCATCCTAGTAGGATTAGAGCACCAGTGAAAAGTAGAAATCCTTCAATAGCTACTGATACTGTAGTTACATGAAATAGTCCACTGTAGATACCTACTCCGGAAGCTAGTGACTCAATATGTAGACCATTAAAAGCCAGTAGAGCAGAATAGATTAGAACTACAGATGTAATTCGATTAAATAGATTAGGGGTAATTCGGTAGGAGAAAACAGGAATGGCTACTAGTAGTGAAATTAGACCAATTGAAAGCATTACTAACACTTATAACATACAATATTTTCTAAAAAAATAGTAATAAAGAGAAGATTAAATGTACCATTTAATTAGGCTTGATAATTAGTATAATTATAAATATTCTATAAAGATAACAGTACAGGGTATAATTTTTAATAAATCTATACATATTATACTAGTATTCGGAATCGAACCGAAAATGTGAGAGTGGAAGTCCCAAGTTTTACCATTAAACTACACTAGCATTACAAAAATAGAATCTTTTTTCTTTCGTTTCTTATTACCTAAATAATATACCAGTAAAACATCTATTTATTCGTCTTTTTAAAAAGACTATCTCATAATATATATACCTATATAAAGAAAATTTTCAGCTAGTAAATGCAAATAAGATTTACCATATTTGCATTTTTACGATATAGTCAGCATAAAGTATATTAATTTTATTAATAGTTATATTAGTATATATAGGAGTGTACTTATTAATAGTAATATAATTAATTCCTAGCTTTTTAGCAGTTAGGGGGTAAAAGGAGTTATAAAATATTTTAGCATATTAATCAAATAATCTTTTTACAAAAAGATTACACTAGATTAATCTTTATTTACTATATTTAAGATCGTTGACAGATCCAAACTTTTACAGTAAAAGCACCTAGTTCATTTTTAGTTGTAAATTTACTATAATCAATAGAAGTTACAAAATCTCCTAGTTTATTAGCCGTATTATTCGAGTTACGTTGGAAAGAACCAATTAGATATGATTTAACAGTAATTCGAGGAATTACTGTTTCAGTAACTAGTCGTCCTGAAACTTGTACTTTAATACCACTAATATGTGCTGGTAGATTCGTTTTATGTAGACTAGGATTAGTTAGAATAGCTTCTTGGAAATCCATAAAAGTATTACTTGGTCCATTGTGGGCAAGGTATTGACTCAGAATATCACTATTTAGGTACGGGTAATATAGTCGAGTAGCAATAACATGGACTTCTTTTTGATATAGTTGAGCAAGTGTAGTACTTAGATCTGAGAAATGGGATGATACAGTTGTGAGATCATTATTAGATGTATTAACTAGATGGTTTTTAGGCGAAGCAGTATAGTAAAAAAGTTGAATTGTAACTTTACTATTAGTATGACTAAAATTAGGCTTACTGATGAAGAAAGAAGTAGTAGATACACTATTGTTATTTGATACAGTATTGTTTTTCTTAGTTGTATTCTTTTTATTTAGTGTACCGCCAGAGGCATAAGCATTAATGATGCAAATAGCGCTATTATTTAGGGATGTATTTCCAGATACAGTAGAACCTAGTCCTGGATATTGTTTACTAAAAGAATGCGTAGGCGCGACACCATTCAGTTGCATTTGTGGTTGTTGTAGACGGTAAACACTAGGGATTGTTGGCATAATAGTATTCATTTTTTAATATTAATGCGCAATAGGCGCGGATAAAGAAATGCTATGTATAAAATGACTTTAAATCAATTATTTCACTTTATAAGCCCAACATTTTTTTATTTATTAAATTTAATAAATAAAAAATGGGTACAATTACCAGAAAGGAAGAAGTATTTTTTAGTTAATTTTACTACATTCAGTTTATTTACCATATATACTTTAGTATAATAATTATTATACTCTGTAGATAGAGGCAAGATCATTTTGATATAGTTTACCATACTCTCTTGAAAAAACTTACTATGCTGTACAATGCAATAATGTTATATTCAATAAATAAGGCACTAGAAAGAATCGAACTTTCGTTAAACGTATTAACAGTACGCCACATTACCACTATGTTATAGTACCGCTATTTCCTATTTTCTATAATCCATAATGACCTTATATATTTAGGATAAATCAGTTAGAAAATATTCGATTTTATAAGCTGAGACTTGAACTCTGTACTATTTAGAATTTATATACTCCTATATTTATATTCTATAATTATTAGGAGGGGTAATAAATAATGAAAACTATAAATCATGATTACCATCAATAAACTCAAAGTAATATCCAAGATAATGTTTATTGCTCATATGTTTAATACGTTCGCTTTAGCTGTTACCCCGTAATATATTTAAGTACATAATATTTATTAGGGGATATTTCACTTCGAACACTAGTAGTAGCATCAATAAGCACAACTCGTTTATTATGAGTTCGATTTAAAGCATTTTTAGATAGTTTTTTCATAAATACTTGGAAGTCTTTTTCTAGTATTATATTTTATTGACTATTATCAATAGAAATTTATGAGAAGAACACAGTATTTAGATACATACCACGACGATTGAGACCTAAAAATAGGAATTAGAATATAAGTATTATTTTCTAGTAGATAAAGAAAAAAGAAAATTTCTTTCCAGTTTTTAACATTTCACTTACTTTAGGATCTTGATAAAACTCTTGGTTAGAAGCAACGCAACTAGTACCTTATTAATATGTGGACTATAACTAAAGAAAAGAGCCGTTCTAAAACTAGTAGAAATACATCAATACTAATTTAATTTTTATAGATATTTTAGAGTTTTATCGTCAATAATCCAAAGTGTTATGCTTCACAGCCGAAACTCTTTAGTTGTTTTTACTTTACCACGTACATGCTCTGCTACTCGATTTCAAATATGTACTCCGATCCGATCATCAAAAATACCTAGACCATAGTAACCCATAGAAGTAGTACCACTAAAAAGTACGTTACGTATTTACTATGTGGAATAGATATAATAAGAGTCTTCTTATTATTATCCATTTCTTCACGTCCTAGATTTAATACCCATTCGTCTTATGTTTAAGGTTTCCTACTGTAACAGCTTTATTTATATTCTTTTTACAATTTCTTTTGCAATACAATCTCGTTGATAGAGATCTGTTATAAACTCTTTGGATTCTCACTAGTTTTATTTACTTCTATACTATTATTAGTTAGCATAACCCTTTCATTAAGTTTAATTATAATTTTACGCCTGTATGCCTATAATAAATAAACAATATTCATTTATTTCGGTATACGGTGAACAGATGTTTAATACTCTCTTATAAGAGAGTGGTTTAAATTATAACAGATTTGGAACTTTCTATAATATTCTTTATTATACCACCTAATACACTATTATTGACTAGATAGGGGATAAATTTCTATTATAAAAAAATTATAAAGATCTACTATGGTCCTATGACATAGTAAAAAAAGAGTCCATTTCAGACTGGAAAGACTTGAACTTTCGACTATCACTCCCAAAGTGATCGCCCTGAACCATTAGGCCATCAATCTGCTTAATATAATAGAATATTACTATAAATATATAATAATATTCTATTATATTACTATAAATATATAATAATAAGAGAAGGATTTTTAAGAATTTACACCGAAGAATCAAAGGATTTTGAAAGATCCGTGGATCCTTTTTATCCTTAACTAAAATAGTAGACAATGTTTTACGATTAAGTAAATCAATAAATTAGTAGTGCTAAACTGAATATATTACTATACTTACATTTGCACCCTATTAATTAAGAAGTAGTCTTCTTCTTATTTCTTGTAATTTAATAAGGTGTGCTTCGTGCTTAAGATGCTTTCAGCGCTTATCTGTCATGATTGTGGCTACCCTACGGTGCTATATCTAAATATAGATTAAACAATAGGTACACCATGGAATCATCCCCAGCGGTCCTTTCGTACTAACCAGAGGTCCTTAATTGATTACTTTTTCCTTCAGAAGATAGGGACCATACTGACTCCTAATACATAAATATACTAATTAGTTTATTTATGGTATGGCCTATTTTATGATGTTATTGTAATATATAAATATATTACTTCTAATTATTTCTAATTAGTTCGGACTATATCTTATCTTAATTTATTTTAAGATGGAAACACATAGTCTCTGAGGATCCTACTAATTTAATATATATTAAATCTTGGTTTCCTGCTGATTGCCTAATTTCTTAGATTCTTACTGAATATTTTCTAGTACTAAGAACTCTAAAGGTGTTCCAGCATACAGTTTCCTTACGACGCGAGTCTTATCTTCTGTTTATGTTAATTTATTTAATAGCAAGGGGAATAAAATATATGTTCATTATAGTTTATGATTACAGAATAGTTTTCCGGTTGATTATATTTTCGAACTCGTTTTAGATGAGTTCGACTGATGTTATATTTCATCTCTCAATCTTTTACACTGCTTTCATAACTAATAAACTCTTTAGTATTAGCGTCATAAACCCAAATACCTCGAGATCGTTTATCTGAAAGTTCTACATCTGTATTTACATTTACAGAACTAATAATCTGATTATTAGTTAGAGGTTCAGCTGAAAAATAGAATTTTTGTTGTGATGATCATTTTATTATCAAAATGTCCTTTCAGAGTATCATACTGAATAGGATAATGTGTGTTATCCATACTAGTAATTCCAATCCGACTAGTTTCTTTAAGTCCAAATAGAATCTTTTCAGTATTATAAATAATTGCATTGTTATTATCAATTTCATATTGATAAAACATAGTACTAATTTTCATTCGATTCTCTTCAGACATCATAGTTCCACTATTACTAGATACCATAAGACTACGATTTAGTGTAGGATAAAGCATCATCCGTTCCCAACTTTGAATAGTTGCTTTATATAGTTTACTACTAATATCATGTTGAGGGAGTGTGAAATCTTCAATTCCATAAGTAAAAATAGCGGATGCTAGATCTTTACTTACTTTAGTACTATTACCTTCTATACTAGCTTTAACGGCATAAAGTAGTCTGTTAGTCGACCTTTATTAGTAAAGAATCGTAGAGCAGAACCTACATAAAACATACCTGTACTTTTACACCGTAAACACCACTAAGTTCATTTTGAGCCTTAGCTTTATCAGTATTAAGATTAGAAATTTTAATATCATATTTAAGTAGTGAATAACATTCTTGGATCTTTTTAATTCGTTTAATTAGAGATGTAAAAAGAATAGGATATTTAGTAATAGTTGTAATTGGAATAAAGAAGTCTGACGAATTAACATAAATTCGCTTCATAATTTTAATTAGTGCTGTTGTCATGATATAAATTTTAAATAATTTGTATTAATTATTATGCTTGCTATTAAATAATAATTTGAATTAACCTATTGCGGGAAATCAATTAAATTAATTTAATTTCACGTCGTATTGAACCCAACTCGCGTACCTCTTTAATCAGCGAACAGCTGAACCCTTCCAAGCTACTACACCTGGAGGATGAGATGAGTCGACCATTTTCCTCTCCATTACTATTAGAATGAATGGGAATCTAATATAAAGGGGATCCCCGATGAAGAGTGTAAGCTGTTTATGCTTACGCCATTAGTCACCTAATGGATTAGACTATATCATCAATTATACTATAGCTTACGTGGTAGTTTATATTGCATAGTTGGAATAAGATATGGTTTAATAAGGTCATGTAGCTTATTAGCATCACTAGTTGTGAATTGTACTACAAACTTATTCTTATGCTTTACTACTTTGCTCTTAAACCCAAATTTAAGGTTTAGTTCTTCGCTCATCATCTTATTTTCATCATGACTAAATCCTTGAGTATGTAGAGTAAGTACTCGCCCTTCTCGATGGAGACTTCCATCTCCCATTACCCAGTATGCTAGACCAACTTCATTTAGATGATTAAGAATTGTACCAGAATTGATAGTTTTCTTAGTTACACCATTTGAAGTATTATAGAATAGATCCCAAATAACAGAGAAAGATTTATGACTAAACGTCTTAAACCAGTAACTCTTCACTTCACCGTCCATGAATGTGTTTACGGATTCCTGGTTCAGTCATAAAGCAATATTCTTTAGACTCTTGGAATAGATGAAATAGAAACTCTTTTTGATCAGCTCCTTGCTCAAACTTAACTAGAGCCTCATGGCTAACACGATACATAGTAGCATCGCTTAGTACCATACCTAGAATAAGTTGAAATAGTTTAGGGTTGGGAGATTGCCAATATTTAGAATTAAAGTGATGACCGTTTCGAGCATTAATAATCTTTTTCATTGTTTAGATTGCGTAAAAATTACACCAGTATGCCTATGCAATATTGCACGGTAAACGGTGAACAGATGCTGGATATCTTATTATTTCAAAAGATGCTTCCAGTACCTATATTAACCTACTTAGCTACAATTTAAACAAGGTATAATTGTCGGGCGCTCGTGGAAGGATTATTGTTGGTATGACTCACCTTCTAGTCGTTGAACCTTTCTACTACGATTTAGTAAACTAAAATACCTTAATAGACTTGGCTGCGGATTGTCTCACTATTGAGTTAAGTAATGAGAGTTTCCCGCAATTCACCCGATTTAACCTCGACTGTGACTCTTTATTTAATCGAGGTGTCAAACCGTTTGGACAATATGAACTCTCGCAAACGATAAACCTGTTCATTATTTATTACGAATAGCACATTTAATACTATTTTTCTACATATCACTATGTAGTTTAGACTATGTCATCATTTAACTATTAATACAAAACTAACTCTATTGAAATCAGAGTAATTTACAGAAAAAGAAAATAAATAAAAGGGGATATCAATCAATAGATTATCGCATTCGAAATTTATGTTTCATACTATCATAAATGTATTTCCCAGTAATTTCAAGAAATCGTTGATATTGATTTGCAGGAATATTAATAACAGGTTTTGATTTATTTACACCCATTCAAGCATTAAACTTGTACCGTGAGTTTAGAACTTCACAAAGTTTATTTACTTCAAAATGACTGAAACCCGGAATTGGAGACCATGTGAATGACTACCATTCATTCCACCATCATCCATGAACCAACAAGCTAGTGTCTGGGGGCTAATGTTTTCATATACTTTGTCATTAAGCACCATCACCTAGATAGTCTAGATCAGGATGTACAATAGTTTGAAAGCACCATTTTCATTTCCACTAGTGTTAATACGCTTTTGTTCACGTGGTGGCGTAATTACATAAGATTTGAATTGTTCATAAACATCATGTGCATATTCCTTATTAGCCCATTCAAACTTCATAAGATGTCCATTCCCGCTTTTAGCCTGTTCGATTCGAACATCTCCGTCCCTATCTTTTTGAGATTCAGATAGTCCAGTTAGCGTTTCTTTATATTCTTTAAAGTAATTTGAGTTAGGGCTAAGTGTTTCCCTTGTTTAGCTAGTTCTTCTTTAATAGAAACTAGCATTTCTCGTGTCATTTTATTTTTCATCGTATATTTTATTTTATTTTATTTCTCCGTAGTCGGTATTAATACTGTTAAATGTCGGGCGCTCGTGTCCGGATTATTGTTAGTGCAACTCACCGATTAGTCGTTGAACTTTCTTACATCACTATCTATAAATTTAGATATACACTGATATAAGCTTAGCTGCAAATTGTCTTATATAAAAATAAGATGTCCTTGCAATTCACCCGATTTTGTATCTACTTACTTTTATATTATAGTAATTATAAATCTATATAGTAGATTTAGTAATTATTTCAATAACTAACATAAATAATAAATAGATGGGACAACAGTCTATCCCTAGCGTAACTTTTATTTCTTGAGCGATGACCATTCCATAATGAATCACCGGATCACTATATCCTACTTGCGTATCTGATCGACCTATCAGTCTTTCAGTCAAGCATGCTTATACTATTACGCTTTAATAAACTTTACATAGTTCATTGGTTTCTGACCAATATATGCATACCTTTGAAGGCCTCTGATACTTTATTAGAGGCTACCGTCCCAGTCAAACTGACCACCTGATATTTTCCCAGACTACTAAATTTAATAAATTATTCATATACAGTTTATCTTATATTTTATAAATATAAAAGGGGCTGTATTATAAATGGAATAGAGGAAGAATTCTTCCTCTATTCCATTTATGGAAAGAAGAGAATAAACTCCTCTTTCCATAAACCTAATAGAAAAAAAAAATGAAAATTAAATCCTATTTAATTTATAGAGACGTAAACTAGAGATCTTCGCAATATCTCATGAAGAACTATTCGATTAGTGTCATTTAGGTAAGTTTCTTCTTTAGACTAATCAAGGTATTTCACTGATGTAGAAAATATCTACTCCCTTGTATACTACACTTAGCTATAGAAGAAACAATATCAAGTTACAGTAAAGCTGCATAGGGTCTTCCCGTCTAACTGAAGGTAAACCGCATCTGCACGGCTAATTCAATTTCACTGAGATGCTTGTGGAGACAGCAGGGCCACGTTACCTCATTCATGCAGGACCACATTTAATGGCCAAGGAATTTCGCTACTTTCAGATCCTTATAGTTAAGACCGCCATTCACCATGGCATCAGTTAGTGACACTATTTAGTATAACTACTAAATAAATCACCTTCTTTACACGACATGGCATTGGGCAGAGTTCACAACTTATACAAGTACTATTCGTCTTAGCAAGTTGCTGTGTTTTTGGTAAACAGTCGCAGCCCTCGATTATGTGACACTCAGAATTAGAATATAATTATTTTATTCTGGTTACCCTTATCGTCTAACTTACGGGCACAATTTGCCGAGTTCCTTCACAAGCATTATCTCTACGCCTTAGTATTCTCTACCTACGAACCTGTGTCGGTTTAGGGTACGGATTCACTATAAATTTAGTGACACTTATTTTTCTTGATCTATCCTTTACTCTGTACAATCTCATACAGATTAAATGATATTATATATAGATAATTCAGTGTTATTATTCTCATCAGATATAAACATTCGTCATATAATCCTTAGAGTCCGTATAACTCATGGCAGATTAACTTTTCCATGAAACCCTCTCGTATTCGGCGAGGAGTGTTTTAACTCCTTTCTACGTTACTCATGTCAGCATTTTCTCTTCAGTACTGTCCAGTAAATGAAACATTTCCCTTCAATCAGATACTGAATGTTCTGCTACCCTTATTTATAATAAAAATAGAATATATTATAAATAGTCACGGTGTAGGTATATTGTCTAAGACCCGTTAATTTTCGACGCTTATCTCCTCCTGTTTCCTAGGAAACTGCAAGAAAAATTTCTTTTTCTTTTATGTGTTTCCCTAATCCCTGTAAGGGATTAGGGAAACATGGACCACTGAGTTGTTACACTATCATTAAAAGATGGCTACCTCCAAGCCTACTTCATGGTTGTATTAGGAGTTAAACTTTCTTATATTCACTTAACAATATTTTGGGACCTTAACACGTGCTCTGGGCTGTTTCCCTTTTGTCTATCCACCTTATCATGAATAGACTGTGCCCTTATCATTCACTATTATCCTTCCGAGGTTAACCATCAATGGTAGAGTTGTGAGACCCCCCAATTTAACATAGTGATATAAATATCTGGCTAATGTATGATGATCAGTGCTGTACATATAAAAGTGTAAATAAAGGCCCTACCTAAATAGGTTTCGCAGAATACCAGCTATCATCCAAATTAGATTGGCCTTTCCAAGAAATTCTATAATTTTCATTATAGTTTAGACTATACCTTCAACTCTACTTCTACCTTAGATTATAAGATATTTTTTATACTGTAATATCCTTAACAAATTTTTTTAGATATTCTTCCTTACTTTGTTTACGTGATTTCCCATCCAGATTCATATTATAAACTAGTTCTACTACTTTCATTAGATCATTATCCTCTTTAATACCGCTAGGATTAGCCAAGCTTCTACAACGTGTAGTCTTTTTTAGTAGTATTAAACTTATTCTCTTTAAATTCAGGAAGTACTTTTTCTACTAGATCTGTTACATTCTCAACTTGATATCGAGATGTTTGACTTTGTAGATCATACACTTTACCACAATCAAGATATGATTGAACATCTTCTAGTACTGATCGATCTTCAACTCCTTGTACAATTGTAAAATTAGGTACAATTCGTCGTCGAGTAGATTTAAATCCAAAGTTAAAGCTACCATCACCATCAACTAGTCCTACCATATAATCATTATTAATAGGATTTGAATTAGGTTTACTTAGATTAGATTCAATAATAGGTTCAAATTGTACAAATCCGAACTTATTATAAATTTTATCAAGAATAGCTTTTTTAGTATCTAGAGTACGTCGTGTAGTATGATTAGTAAAGTAACATAGTTCTAGGATTTGTAGAAATGGACTAAGGTGTTTACCATTATTCATCATAAGTACTACTTCTTTAAAGAGAAAATATGAACTAAGTTTATGTCCACGAAGTGAATAGTTATCAAAATGTGGGATAATAACATTAGTAATATCGTCTTGAGAACGTACTACAATATTAATTTCGTTACGGCTATAATATAGTTTACCAACACCATGTAGTTCAATCATCATTTGTTCTTCTCGAATATTTTGAGTTAGTACGAATGAAGGACGAGGATAATAAGGTAGATTACCTTGTTTCCGTGCATCGAAATTAACTACAAATCCACCATCAGCTTGAGTAAAACCTGTTAGCCACCACTTAGTAAAATTAAATAGTCGTGTTTTCATTGTTTAAATTAAAATATAGTATAAATAGTATCTTGTTGCTTATAATCATAGTAGATTGGAACGATAGAGTGCTAACGTGTTACAAAGAAATAAATTTCAGAGTCTCTTCTTTTGAATCAGTCGTTACGGGGTCATTATTAAGGTATTAATATAAATAATATTAATAAAATAGATAGTTCCTACAATAATAAGACTTCCCACGGTATTACCATAGTTCTATTTGGATATTGTAGAACCTTAGGCTTCACCGTTATGAGTTAGATTTATCAATAACAATCACTCGTTATGAGGGCGAAAAATTCACCCCTTACCACAGCTCATCAGAGAATTTTGCAACATTCACCTGTTCGGCCCTTTTTTAGCCTGGCCATAGTAAGATCATTTGGCTTCGGGTCTAGTTCATAAAACTATTTTTGATCCACTTATTATAGTTGCTTTCGCTTAGATTATTCATCTTGCTCTATAAACTAACTCGCTGACCCATTATGCAAAAGGTACGTTGTCATTTTTTACTAAAACTCCAACTGCTTATAGGATTACTAGTTCAGGTTCTATTTCACTAGTCATCTACTTACTTTTCACCTTTCACTCACGTTACTCTCCACTATCGCTAGATATATTATACTTAGCCTTGGAGGATGGTACCCCCTTATTCATACAAGGCTGACGTCCTCATATTACTTATTAACACTTTCACTTTCATCGCATACAGGACTTTCACCTTCTATGGGATTAAGAAAATTGTATTTTCTTAAATGTCTACTTATTCCAAAGTACTATGCATGTTAGAAAAAGTTTTGGCTATTCTGGTTTCACTCACCATTACTTCCAGAGTCTCTTTTGATTTCCTTTCCTATTGGTACTATAATGTTTTACTTCCCAACGTTCTATACTATTCGGTTTACCTTAGGATTGTATAAATATTCTGATTTATAGTATCTATACTTTTAGTATTCTACTTCCTTTTCAATATATCTGCTAGGCATCCCTAATAATCCCTTTAATTACTTAACCGTACATTCAACATTGTCATCGATTCCTATATTAATTATTCTTCTTATTCTATTTACATAAA